AAGAACTAAAAATTTTCTTAGTTAAAATATTATTTTTTGTCTAATTTATTATTTAATAAATTAGACAAAATAAACAATGAATGAAATTAACCGTACTTACCTGACGTTGAAGCAATAACAAAAGCAGCGTAAGTTAAGATATAACCTACAGAGAAATGAACTAAACCTACTAAACGAGCTTGTACAATAGATAAAGCAACTGGTTTATCTCTCCAACGAACTAAATTTGCTAAAGGTGTACGTTCATGAGCCCAAACTAGTGTTTCAATCAATTCTTGCCAGTAACCACGCCATGAAATTAAGAACATAAAACCTGTTGCCCAAATTAAATGACCAAATAAGAACATCCAAGCCCAAACTGATAAGTTGTTCATACCAAATGGATTATAACCATTAATTAATGGTGATGAGTTTAACCATAAGTAATCTCTTAACCAACCCATAATATAATTTGATGATTCATCAAACTGACCAGGATTGCCACCCCAAATTGCCATATGTTTCCAATGCCAGTAGAAAGTTACCCAACCAATAGTGTTTAACATCCAGAACATTGCTAAATAAAACGCATCCCAAGCTGAAATATCACAAGTACCACCACGACCTGGGCCATCACATGGGAAACTATAACCAAAATCTTTTTTATCTGGCATTAATTTTGATCCACGTGCATCTAATGCACCTTTTACAAGAATTAAAGTAGTAACATGTAAACCTAGAGCAATAGCATGATGAACTAAGAAATCACCAGGACCGATTTTTAGGAATAAGTCATTTTTGCTATCATTAATAGCATCTAACCAACCTGGTAACCAAAGTTGACTGCCAGCTACAGTTGCTGGGCTAGTTGAAGATGATAATAAAGTGTTAAATTCATAAACAGCTTTACCAGATGCTGCTTGAATAAATTCAGCAAATAAAGGCTCAAATAAAATTTGCTTTTCTGGTTGACCAAAAGCAACTACTGTATCATTATGAATATATAAGCCTAGTGTGTGGAAACCTAAGAATAAAGAAACCCAACTTAAATGTGAGATAATTGCTTCTTTATGTTCTAACATTCGTGCTAAAACGTTATTCTTATTTAGTTCTGGATCATAATCACGAACAAAGAATATTGCACCATGTGCAAAAGCTCCAACCATTAAGAATCCTGCGATATATTGATGATGTGTATATAAAGCAGCTTCAGTTGTAAAGTCTTTCGATAAGAATGCATATGGAGTAATTGCATACATGTGTTGTGCTGTTAACGAAGTAGCAACTCCTAAACATGCTAATGCTAATCCTAATTGCATGTGTAAAGAATTTGTAATTGTTTCAAACAATCCAACATGCCCTGCACCTAATCTACCTCCAGGAGGACGATGAGCGTCTAAAATTTCTTTCATACTGTGGCCAATACCAAAGTTTGTTCGGTACATATGTCCAGCTACAATAAAAACAACAGCAATTGCTAAGTGATGATGTGCCATATCACTTAACCATAATGATTGAGTTTGCGGATGGAATCCACCTAAGAAAGTTAAAATTGCTGTACCTGCACCTTGAGATGTTCCATAAACATGACTAGCACTATCTGGATTTTCAGCATATACTGTCCAGTTTCCTGAGAAGAATGGCGCTAATCCAGCTGGATGTGGTGGAGTTGTTAAGAAATTATCCCAACCTACGTGTTGACCACGAGATTCTGGAATAGCTACGTGAACTGTGTGACCAGTCCAAGCTAATGAACTTACTCCTAATAAACCAGATAAATGATGATTTAAACGAGACTCGTTGTTTTTAAACCATGATAAACTTGGTCGGAATTTTGGTTGTAAGTGTATCCAACCAGCGAATAATAATACAGATGATAGCAATAATAAACCAATTGCACCTGCATATAACTCTTGATTTGTTCTGAAACCAATAGTGTACCACCATTGGTATACTCCTGAGAATGCAATATTAACTGGATATGTATTACCTTTACTAAATGCTTTAATTGCTGATTCGCCAAAATGTGGATCCCAAATTGCATGAGCAATTGGTTTCACTTTTAGTGGATTCGTTACCCATTTTTCAAAATTTCCTTGCCAAGCAACATGGAATAAGTTTCCTGCTGTCCATAAAAAAATAACGGCTAAATGACCGAAATGTGAAGCAAAAATTTTTTGGTATAAATTTTCTTCAGTCATACCGTCATGCGCTTCTAAATCATGTGCAGTAGCAATACCATACCAAATTCTTCGCGTTGCTGGATCTTGTGCAAGGGCTTGGCTAAACTTTGGAAATTTAGTTGCCATAATTGTTAGATACCTTTTTATATAAATTTTAGTTCTGAATAAAAATTGATTTTTTAGAAATATTTCTAAAAATAAAATGAAATTTTTTAACTAATTGAGACAGCACGAGCTAAGAAGAATGCCCATGTAGTTCCAATACCACCTAATAGGTAGTGAGCTAAACCAACAGCACGACCTTGAGTAATACTTAAAGCACGTGGTTGAATTGCTGGAGCAAATTTTAATTTATTATGAGCCCAAACAATCGATTCAATTAATTCTTGCCAGTAACCGCGACCACTGAATAAGAACATTAAACTAAAAGCCCAAATAAAGTGTGCGCCTAAGAAAATTAAACCATATGCTGATGAAGCTGATCCATATGATTGAATTACTTGTGAAGCTTGTGACCATAAGAAATCACGTAACCAGCCATTAATTGTAATAGCACCTTTTGCAAAGTTTCCACCAGTAATATGTGAAATAGTACCGTCTGGCGTTATCGTACCCCAAACATCTGATTGCATTTTCCAACTAAAATGGAAAATTACTACAGAAATAGAATTATACATCCAGAATAAACCTAAGAAAACATGATCCCAACTTGAACTTTGACAAGTACCACCACGACCTGGACCATCACAAGGGAAACGGAAACCTAAGTTTGATTTATCTGGAATTAATTTTGAACTACGTGCGTATAAAACACCTTTTAATAAAATTAAAACCGTTACGTGAATTGTAAATGCATGAATATGGTGCACCATAAAATCTGCAGTACCTAATTGAATAGGCATCATCGCAATCTTTCCACCAACCTCTACAACTTCACCACCAAAAGCATAACTTGTTGTTGCTAAAGCATTTGGAGCTGTTGTTCCAGGCGCTAATAAATGAATATTTTGGATCCATTGCGCAAAAATTGGTTGTAATTGAATCGCTTTATCTGAGAACATATCTTGTGGACGACCTAAAGATCGCATTGTATCGTTATGGATATAGAAACCGAACGCATGACAGCCTAAGAAAATACAAACCCAATTTAAATGTGAAATTATTGAATCGCGATGGCGTAACACTCGATCTAATAAATTATTATAGTTATTAGCTGGCGTGTAATCACGAACCATAAAAATTGCAGCATGTGTAGCACCACCTACAACACAGAATCCACCAATCCACATATGATGAGTAAATAAAGACAGTTGTGTTGCATAATCTGTCGCAATGTATGGATAAGGAGGCATTGCATACATATGGTGTGCAACAATAATACTTAATGAACCCATTAACGCTAAGTTAATTGCTAACTGAGCATGCCATGAAGTTGTTAAAATCTCATATAACCCTTTATGGCCTTCACCAGTGAATGGACCCTTATGAGCTTCTAAAATTTCTTTCATACTGTGGCCAATACCCCAGTTAGTACGGTACATATGACCAGCAACAATGAATAAAACAGATAAAGCTAAATGGTGATGAGCAGTATCACTCAACCATAAACCACCTGTAACTGGATTTAAACCACCTTTAAACGTTAAGAAATCTGAATATTCACCCCAACGACCACTAAAAAATGGTGCTAGCCCTTTTGAAAAACTTGGGTATAATTGGATCATTAATTCACGGTTAAATAAAAACTCATGAGGTAATGGAATTTCTTGTGGTGATACACCTGCGTCCAATAATTTATTAATTGGTAATGAAATATGAATTTGATGACCTGACCAACTTAAGCAGCCTAATCCTAATAGACCCGCTAAATGATGATTCATCATTGATTCAGCATTTTGGAACCATTCTAATTTTGGCGCAGCTTTATGATAGTGGAACCAGCCAGCAAATAACATGATACCTGCCATTACTAAACCACCAATTGCAGTACAGTATAACTCGTATTCACTAGTAATACCATCTGCACGCCACATTTGGAACCAACCAGAAGTAGTTTGAATACCTTGGAAATTACCACCAACATCGCCATTTAAAATTTCTTGACCAACGATTGGCCAAACAACTTGAGAACTTTGTTTAATGTTAACTGGATCAGTTAACCAAGCTGAATAATTAGAAAAATATGCTCCATGGAAATGCATACCACTAATCCATAAGAAGATAACTGCTAATTGTCCAAAGTGAGCGCTAAAAATTTTACGAGAAACCTCTTCTAGAGAGCTAGTTTGACTATCAAAGTCATGAGCATCTGCGTGTAAATTCCAAATCCAAGTAGTAGTTTTTGGACCTTTTGCTAAAGTTCTTGAGAAATGACCCGGTTGTGCCCATTTCGCGAAATTAGTTTCGACTGCGTCTTTTTCAACAAAAATTTGCACATTTTTTGAGCGACGGTCGGTTGAGCTTATTGCCATTAATTTTCTCCTTGTTGGGAGACGAAAATTTACGAAACTCTCATAAAATAATAAAGAATAGTTACAATTTCACTTTCTGTTAATTATGAGTTTTCAAATTATAATTATACATTTTTTTGGTACGTTTTAATTAACTTTTTAAAAATTCTATTTTTTCTAACAATATCTCAAATTTTTTTTAATTTGATTACATGTCAACGATCGATAATTTTTAAGAAATTTAAAATAATAAACAATTTTTCAAAAGTTACGTTTAATTAAAAACTATCTAATTTACTAGATAGTTTTTAATTAAACTTAACTTTTAGAAATAAAACCCTAATAAATCAGGGAAAAAACGATTAATTTCAATAATAAATCCAGCAGTAAAAGACATCCAAATTGTTAATAAAACTGGAGCTGTCGATAAATATTTTTGAAGATCTTCCATAAAGCTTTGGTTTAAATGATTATTAAATAAGTTAATATGTATCAAATTGTAATTCTATTTTTAACGTGGAGATACAGTAATTTCATCGGTTGGTGCAATTAAATCACCACTGATTAGTTCTTGCCATGCTGAAATTGGCCAAATATAACCCGTTGTCATTATTTTTAAAGCCAAAGGAACATTAATAATGATCTCACTTTCCGCAGGATTTTTAGTTGTACTAACTGCACGTACGTATTTACGACCAACCCAACCAATCCAGCCAGCAATGTAAATAAAACCAAATCCTGGTATAATAAACTCAGCTGCATGACTCCAACGTCCATCAGCAACTAAATGTGGTAAACCATCCGTGCCACATAATAAGTCAGAACGACCATACTTATCAAATCTAGCTTTTGTGCGCTCCATTTGTTGTTGTAAAGCTAGTGCTGGAGGTGAATCAGCTTCATATTTTGCTAATCGTTGTTCAAGTTTTTTAACACTTGTTTTTAATCTTTTAGCAAAAGCAGGAGATTCACTACATTTTGTTAATCCTCCAATTTCGGCAAATGCTTGACTTGGAGCAAATGCTAATAAAGCTAAGAAAAGAAAAGTTATTAAATTAAAACGTTTCATCATAAAAATAAAAATTTAACTTGTTAATTTGGTAAAAAATTTTAGAAAAGTAAAATTACTACTACATATATAATAGTACAGTTTTCAATAAAAATTTTATTTATTTATTAAAGATAATTCAATCTTTGGTCAATAAGAAGAATTAAATAAAAATATAAAAAATTGACAATAATTAACTTTTAGAGAGTTTACTATTTAAAAACTCTCTAAAAATTTTTAATTATTCAAAATCTTTACGATTTGGATTTCTTGATGGATCACTTGAAAGAAGCCCAAAAATGAATAAAGAAACAAAAAAGATAATCGTTGTGTAAACTAAAATTTTTAACGTTAACATTTAATTTTTTCTTAAAAATAATTTTTAATAATATTAATTATACTAAAATAAAATGATTCTGAATTATTTAATTGAAAAAAATTATCTAAAATAGTCCTAAGTTTTAACTGGAAAGACATCTCAGCTTAAAAGAAGAGGATAAACTTTAAAAACGGTTATTTCAATTTTTTTAGACTTTGAAATAACTTTACTAGAAATTCGTTTAGTTCTAAGTGATATATACCCTTCAATTAAAATATAATCATTAATTTTATAAAAATCTGCAACATAGCGAGCTAAATTACCCCAAAATGTTAAATGAACAACAGACGTATTTCGAAATTGGGGAAATTGTACTCGAAATTTAGTAACGGAAATATTTGCACTAAATGTTTTATGTTCTGGCGTTTCCAAGATTTTTACTATTCCGCCAACTATATTAGTGTCACCCATATTTTAGAAGTATTTAGATAATTAAATTTTTCTGTTTCTGAACATCTTCAAAATTAATATCACGTAATCGTTTTAATAAACGAATAAAATATTCTAAGAAGTAATCATCTAATTGAACTAATTCTGCAGGATCAATTTTAAACATCTTATATAAATCAAAAGTTGATTTTGACAAATTATTTTCACTAGTTAAAATTTCTGCAAAAGCTAATCTATCACTTATATTTTGACCCCATTCAAAAAACCCAAAAAACTGACTAATTACTTTTAAAATAAATAATGGAACACGTTGAACTTTTGCTTCTTGACCAGCTAATTGTTCACATAAATTAATAATTTCTGATGACACCCATCCTTTTGAATTACCTAATAAAAATGTTTGATTCTCAGTTTGGGGGATTTGTAATGAGCGCAGACAAAATTTTGCAATATCTTGAGTATCCATATACGAAATATAGGTATTTTCGTTAGTAACCCAAATAGGTAAATTCTCTAAAATAGGAATTGCATACTGCTCAATTAATCCTTGATAGAATCCAGTTAATCTAAATGTAGTATAAGGAACCACAGATTCTCTTAATTTAATCTCAATTCCATTTTTAATTTTCATTAATGGAATGTTTTGAAATTGATCAACGTTTTGGGCTGAAAAAAAGATAAATCTTTGAACTTTTGCTACTTTAGAAGCTTCAATTAAACATAACTTTCCTTCCCAATCAACTTTTTTCAAAGCATCTAATTCACTAGCACGACTAGTTGAAGCATCAATAACAGCGGTAATTCCTTTAAAACAAGGTGGAATTGTTTCTGGACGTGATAAATCACCATAAACTAATTCAGCCCCCCATTCTTTTAAAAAACTCGCTTTTCGAAAATTACGAACCAAACAACGGACTTGATAACCTTTAGTTAGAGCTTGTAATACAATTTGTCGCCCTAAAGTTCCGGTTCCTCCAATAACTAATAAACTCATTATAGATTATCTTTTCTTGTTAAAACTTTTAATCATTAAATACTGAACTTTGTAAAAGATCTGATGCTTCAAGATTAACTAAGTCTTTTTTTGTTAATACTTGACCACGACTATCAAAAATTCTATTTGCTTGTCTCATTCGTGCTCTATCTAGAGCATTTTTAACACTACGTGCATTAGCAAACAATGGTCTTTCTTTTCGCTTTTCAATATATCTTACTAAAGCAATTTCAGCATCTGGTGTTAATCGATATTGTTGATCTTGTAACATTAATTTTGCAATTTGTAAAAGTTCCGGGGTTGTGTAATCAGGAAAATCGATGTGATTAGCAATACGCGATGATAAACCTGGATTTGATTCATAAAATTTATCCATTGGTTCTTTATAGCCCGCTAAAATAACAACCAATTCATCCCGCTGATTTTCCATTACTTGTAACAAAATCTCAATTGCTTCTGAACCATAATCACGATCATTATCAGGCTTATATAAATAATATGCTTCATCAATAAATAGAACTCCACCCATTGCTTTTTTTAAAACTTCTTTTGTTTTTGGGGCAGTATGACCAATATATTGACCAACTAAGTCATCACGAGTAACAGTTAAAAGATGTCCTTTTTTAATATACCCTAATTTATAAAGAATATCCGACATTTTTAAGCCAACTGTTGTTTTACCTGTTCCTGGACTACCTGTAAATGACATATGTAAACCAGGATGGGCAGAAGTAATCCCTAGATTTCTTCGTAATTTATCAATAAGTAGTAACGCTGCAATTTCACGAATTCGAGACTTCACAGGCGCTAAACCAACTAATTCTTCATCTAATAAGTTTAAAATTTTCGCAATTTCTGTTTTTGCGTATTCTTCTTGTAAATTTACTGAAAAAGTGCTCATAAAGAGTAATATTCTACTGATAAATGTTTATTTTAGAGATCAAAAATTAAGATTAAATCACCTAAAATTAACTGATTTAATCTTACATTTTATATTATATTAAAAATTTAGCCGGCTGTAAAGGTTGGAATACTTGTTAAACAAATAAATGCAAACCCAGCACTACCACATGCTCCGACAAAAAACCCGCCTTTAAATTGATCCCAAGCTTTTTTAGTCTGTAAATCATTGTCGTTTGCTGATGACGATTTTTCTTGTCCAAAAGAAGCAATTCCGTAAATTGTTAACCCTAAAGTTAAAATAACAATTAAACCAATTGTTGACATAAAACCAGATAATAATGCAACATCTGAATCACGTAATGGTCCTAGTTTAACAAAGGGACCCATTAAAAAATAACCATGAGCTAAACCAATCTCTAGACCACGCAATAAAGGAGTTAATCCAAATCGATATGCTGGTAAATTTTGCAAAAGTGCTCTTGTTACTGCAGATGATGTTATTGGCGTTGCTAAATGACCCACAAACGGATCATCATTATACGGTTTAATAAAATTAGCCATAAATTTAATTTGAAAATTAGTTAAATTAATAATAAAATTTTTTGATTAAACAAATCCAAGATTAGTTAAAATTTGACTAAAATTTTAACCAACCAAAATTTTTAGATAGATTACTATATAATATATATTAATATACAGAAAAATTTTTATAAACTTCATTTTGGTAAAATAAAAAAGATTTTATGACAGTTGCTATCGATTACTTTTTACTGGTAGGATTTTGTTTTGCATTTGCCTCTGGTTTATTTTTAGGATTAAAATCAATTAAATTAATTTAGAATTTTGAAGATTTAATCAAATGCAAAACGAAATTCGTCAAGATAAAATTGTTGGATCAAGACGGTTTAGTAATTATTTTTGGTCATTCTTTTTATTTTTTGGAGGACTAGGTTTTTTATTGGCCGGTATATCAAGTTATTTCAAAATTAATTTATTGCCGTTTGCAGATCCCACAGAATTAGCCTTTATACCGCAGGGCTTAGTTATGATGTTCTATGGAACATTAAGCTTAGGAATTAGTGTTTATATATTAATTACTGTACTTTTAGATATCGGGAGTGGTTATAATGAATATAATAAACTTGAAAATCTTGTTAAAATAGTTAGAAAAGGATTTCCTGGAAAAAATCGTGAGATTCTTTTAACATATTCTTTAGCAAATGTTCGAGCAATTGGCATTAAAATAACCGAAGGATTGAATCCGACTAGAAGTATTTATCTTTGTTTAAAAGATGAAAGAAATATTCCTTTAACACCTGTTCAAGAACCAACTGAGATTTCAAAATTAGAAGAGGAAGCTGCGGATTTAGCAAAATTTTTAGATTTAAGATTAGAGAATTTATAAGATTTTATTGCTTTTAAACCCGCATAATTCTATAATAGAGTTATGCGGGCATAGTTTAGTGGTAAAACCTTAGCCTTCCAAGCTAATGATGGGGGTTCGATTCCCCCTGCCCGCTTTTAATCATTTTCACTTTGAGTGAATTTTAATATTAGACTGAGCAACAATCTTTTTTTATAGGAGAATATATAAATATGTCTGGTGGATCTACGGGTGAACGTCCGTTTTCGGATATTATTACTAGTGTACGTTATTGGATTATCCACAGTATTACAATTCCATCACTTTTTGTATCAGGATGGTTATTTGTTAGCACTGGGTTAGCATATGATGTATTTGGAACTCCGCGTCCAAATGAGTACTTTACACAAGATCGTCAACAAATTCCATTAGTAAACGATCGTTTTAGTGCAAAACAAGAATTAGAAGATTTAACTAAAGGCTTATAGATTATAAATTGAGGTAAAAAAAAATGGCAAAAAATATCAATCAACCTGTAGCTTATCCAATTTTTACATTTCGTTGGTTAGCAATTCATGGATTAGCAGTACCAACAGTATTCTTTATCGGTGGTATTACTGCAATGCAATTCATTCAACGATAAATTTAAAATTATTAATATAGAAACGAGGTAATTTATATGACAGGTCCAAATCCAAATAAACAAGCAGTAGAATTAAACCGAACTTCTCTTTATTGGGGGCTTTTATTAATTTTTGTTTTAGCTGTATTATTTTCAAGTTATTTTTTCAATTAATTTTTAATATAATCAATAGGAGCTTTTGTTATGGCAAATACTGGTAGAATTCCTTTATGGCTTGTAGGTCTAGTAGCTGGTTTAGCTGCAATTACAGTTCTTGCTTTATTCTTTTACGGTTCGTACTCAGGATTAGGTTCATCATTATAAAATCATATGTAATATCCATTTAATGGATATTACATTAAAAATAAACACTTAAATTTTTTTTATTTTCTCAATTGTTTTAGTATTTTTTGAAATACTTTTTTGAATAATTTTTTAAAAAAAGGAACAAATTGGAATTGACTACTTGTTCCCTTACCAAACCAGCCATACCAAAGTTTTGGTAATAATCGATTTAAATTTTTTTCTTTTTCTTTCGAATCCTGCCACGAAGTATATCCGCCACTATAAATACTATTTTTAGGACGTGGTCCTATGTGAAGTTCTGTATTTTCAACAAAAAAAGGGATATAAAAGTATTGACCCCAAATTGCATGAAATAAACCGAAGATTATTAATCCTATATGAGATAATACGACACAGGCAATAATTCCATTTAAAATATTAACTTGTAAAGCTATATTTGGATCAATATAACCCTGATAAAAGTCTGTTGCTGGAATAATTTCTGCTTTTGGAATTAATACAAATGATTGGAAATAGGAAACTCGATAGATAAAATAGATAAAAATTTGTTCTACCATCCCTATAATAAGTAAAAATGTCCAATGCCATCTTACTAAGTATGGACAATATCTTTTACCGATTCGAGTGATTACTGCATAAGCAGCTACCCCTGATAATTGATTCCAAAATTTACTACAAATACCATATATTTTTGGTATGACTTTATTATATACGTTATAGTAAAATGGAACGATATTTGACTTATTTGGTTCTTGTAAATTAGAAAGAAACATTGAAATTGGATCAATATAATATCTAAGCCCAGTCTCTGGATCTATATTAACGATTCCTTTTGTAAATGCATAATAAATCACTTGACCTGGGTTATACCAATGGGCATTTTCACCAAGTTTTAAATCTGTCAATGCCATCTGACGATTAAGCGAGCGAAGTTGAACCGCATCCATTCCTAATTTGTGTAAAAATGGAAGTTTTAGTAAAACGCTTCGATACATTGAAATAAGGTCAATCAAATGACGATACCATAAGTATCCAGCAAAAAGTCCAATGCAGGTAATATAGAACGAAGTTTTTAAATTATATCGAATTGCAATAATTACAAAACGAATAAAAAGAATGAAAAATAGAACATTTTCAATATCAGCTAAAGTTAAACCATCTTGAACTTTTTCCCATAAACCTTCGGTTAGTAAACGAAACGTTTCTAAAGAAATATTTGTTGAAGATTCCATGGTTGAAAAAGTAAGATCAGAACCGCTTTCAATAGCCTGACGAAGTTCTTGATTGGACGGGTCTTCCATTCCAAACCAATTTAAGACTGTTTCTTGATCAATATTGATTAAAAGAAGTAAAAGTCGAAAAATATATAACATAAATTAATTCTATTAATCCATTAGTTAAAAAGTTTAAAATTCTCCTAGTGTACAGGCTAAAGATACTAAATTTTCATAGAAAAATCAAGGTTTTTAAAAAATTTAATCTAAAAGAATTTCAAAAAGAGATAGATAGTACCCCCAAGGGAATTCGAATCCCTGTCTACTCCGTGAAAGGGAGTTGTCCTAGGCCTCTAGACGATGGGGGCAAAAAACGAGCTAACATAAGAACATTTCAACTATTTTAATCTTAAAATGTGAAGCGGGCAACGCGATTCGAACGCGCGACATCAACCTTGGCAAGGTTGCGCTCTACCACTGAGCTATGCCCGCTAACAAAATATTCATTTAAATAGAAATACTTTTATTCTCACACATATAATCTACAAAAATTAATTAAGTATGTCAATACTTTAAATTTTAAAAATAATTAGAAATTATAGTCGAACCTATAATTTCTAATTATTTTTAAAGTGATGCAGCAATTCCATCTGCAGTAGCAATAATAACCACAAGAACTACCCAAGCTTGAAAACCTTTTGTAAAATTATCTTTTGAACTTTCCCATTCGCCTGGTGTAGCTAGAGCTACAGGAACTGTCACAACTAAACCTAATGAAACTAAAACTAATAAAGCTGTTAAAGCAGTTATCATAAGTATTTTTAGAAAATTTTTATATTAATGATCGAAATTTACGAGATACAATCTTAAAGATTACCCTTTTTTAACGCTAATAAAACAATTACTGCTGGACCTGATAACATAATCACAGCTGTAGCTATTAGTTGTCCTAAAACTTGCCAATTAACCATTTTTTTTTAATCCTTATCTATTAATTTTTAATAAAATTTTAAGTAATAAAATAACCGATAATGTTATTTTTCATTCTACTTTAAAATTCATAAAGTAAAATATTATTTTTATTAATATTTTATTTGATTGAACGAAACACTTTAAAAATTTAATTTAAAATGATTTAATATTCTATTGTAAATCGATTTTGAAACATATTATTTATTTAAAAGAAAACTAAAAAAATTTATACTAAATAATTTAATATTTTTATGAATTCATGGTAAGATGTAGGTGAGGGTTGCTAACTCAATGGTAGAGTACTCGGCTTTTAACCGAATAGTTCTGGGTTCGAGTCCCAGGCATCCCATTTATTTCTGTATTTGTAATGAATGTTTTGTTTAAAGAATTATTTTTTACCTAAATTTAAATTTAGGTAAAAAAAATAATTATTAATCAATAGGACGCATTGATAATACAGGCTCGTTTGCACGATTAATACCTTTTTCAAAACCAGCCGCAGCAGCACGAGCACGACCTGAATGCCACCAGTGACCAATTAAGAAGAAGAAGCCTAAGAAGAAGTGTGAACAACATAACCATGAACGCGGAGATACATAGTTAACTGAGTTAATTTCTGTTGCTACACCACCTACAGAGTTAAGTGAACCTAATGGAGCATGAGTCATGTACTCTGCAGCACGACGTTCTTGCCAAGGTTGAATATCATTTTTAATTTTGTTGATATCTAAACCGTTTGGACCACGTAAAGGCTCAACCCATGGTGCACGTAAATCCCAGAAACGCATAGTTTCACCACCAAAGATGATCTCACCACTAGGTGAACGCATTAAGTATTTACCTAAACCTGTAGGACCTTGTGCTGATGAAACATTAGCACCTAAACGTTGATCTCGAACTAAGAATGTGAATGCTTGTGCTTGTGAAGCTTCTGGACCTGTTGGACCATATAATTCACTAGGGTAAGCAGTATTGTTATACCAAGCATATAATGCAGCTGTTAAACCCATTAATGAGATTGCAGCTAAACTGTATGATAAGTATGCTTCACCTGACCAAACAAAAGCACGACGTGCCCAAGCAAATGGCTTAGTAAAAATATGCCAAATACCACCAAGAATACATAAAACACCAACCCAAACATGACCACCAATAACATCTTCCATGTTATTTACTGATACAACCCAACCATCACCACCAAATGGAGAACGGAATACGTAACCAAAAATTACGATTGGGTTTAATGTTGGAGTTGTGATTAAACGAACGTCACCACCACCCGGTGCCCAAGTATCGTAAACACCACCAATATACATTGCTTTAGCAACTAATAATAAAGAACCACCACCTAATAAGCATAAGTGAATTCCTAAAATTGTTGTCATTTTGTTTTTATCACGCCAGTCATAACCAAAGAATGGGAATGATTCTTCTAAAGTATCTGGTCCTAATAATGAGTGGTAAATACCACCAAAACCTAAAACAGCTGATGAAATTAAGTGAATTACACCAACAGCAAAGTATGGAACAGTTGTAGTAATTTCACCACCAGGTCCAATTCCATAACCTAACGTCGCTAAATGTTGCATACAGATGAAACCTTGTTCATATAAAGGTTTCTCTGGTACGAAATGAGATACTTCAAATAAAATCATGGCACCAGCCCAAAAAACCATTAAGCCAGCATGTGCTACGTGAGCACCTAATAATTTACCTGAAACATTGATTAAACGAGCATTTCCACTCCACCAAGCAAATCCTGTAGACTCGATGTCGCGGCCTGCTATACTACTATTAAAGGGCGTTTCCACGTGGTAATACCTCCTCAGGGAATACAAAGTTTTCATGTGGTTGGTCTTGAGCAGCCATCCAAGCACGGATACCTTCGTTTAATAAAATATTTTTTGTATAGAATGTTTCAAATTCTGGATCTTCAGCAGCACGTAACTCTTGTGATACAAAGTCATAAGCACGTAAGTTTAACGCTAAACCAACGATACCAATTGCACTTGTCCATAACCCTGTTACAGGTACAAATAACATGAAGAAATGTAACCAACGTTTGTTTGAGAATGCTACACCAAAAATCTGTGACCAGAAACGGTTCGCTGTAACCATTGAGTACGTTTCTTCTGATTGTGTTGGCGTGAATGCACGGAATGTGTTTGCAGCGTCACCATCTTCAAATAATGTATTTTCTACTGTAGCACCATGAATTGCACAAAGTAATGCACCACCTAAAATACCTGCAACACCCATCATGTGGAATGGATTTAATGTCCAGTTATGGAAACCTTGCAAGAATAATAAGAAACGGAAAATTGCAGCAACACCAAAACTAGGTGCAAAGAACCAACTTGCTTGACCTAGTGGGTATAGTAAAAATACAGAAACGAATACAGCAATAGGACCTGAAAATGCAATAGCATTGTAAGGACGAATCCCAACTAAACGAGCAATTTCAAATTGACGTAAACAGAATCCGATTAAACCAAATGCTCCGTGTAATGCTACGAATGCCCAAAGACCACCAATTTGACACCAACGTGTAAAATCACCTTGTGCTTCAGGACCCCATAAAAGTAATAAAGAATGTCCCATACTGTTTGCTGGACTTGAAACAGCAGCAGTTAAAAAATTACATCCTTCAAGGTATGAACTTGCTAAACCATGTGTATACCATGATGTTACAAAAGTTGTACCAGTTAACCAACCACCCGTAGCTAAATACGCTGTTGGAAATAACAATAAACCTGACCAACCAACGAAAACAAATCGATCTTTTTTTAACCAGTCGTCAACAAGATCAAAAATGCCACGTTCTTGGTTTTGCCCAATAGCAATGGTCATATATTAACAATCCTTTAATTAAATTATTTACAGAGCAAACCTTAGTTAATTTTTACTCTAGTCTTATCAGCTTGTAACTATAATTATACGTTAATTTCTTGCAAAATAATTGAAAATAAGAAATTTTATCTAAATTATAAAAAATTAAGAGAAATTTTAGATTCGAAATATTTATTAAAATTCGAATCTAAAGAAGTTAAACTAATTGATATCATCAATTGAGATATAAAGGAAAAATAATGCCATACTTAGCGCTGGAAAAACTAAACCAACAATAGGGACTAGAATCGAAGGTAAAAATGCAGCTGCCATATTTATATTAAAAATTTTTAATTAATAGTTATCAGTTTATAAAACTGATAATATTGATTGTATATTAAAAAAGGTTAGAATAAAACATTAATATAAATTAAAAATTTCGATAGTTTTATAGTAAAATTAATATTATTGAATCTAATATTATTAATTTTAGACACTTTATCTAGATATATAAATTTACTTATGGAAACTTTATTATTATCTCGTTTACCAGAAGCGTATGTTGCATTTAGTCCAATAGTCGATGTATTACCCATAATTCCCGTTTTCTTTTTATTATTAGCTTTTGTATGGCAGGCTGCTATTGGTTTTAGATAATTTAGCCTCTCGAATTGAAAGTTATTGCTGTATAATTCATTTTAGAACAGTAATCATGTTTATATAGAAGTAAAAAAAATAACAATCAATGGTAGAACCTTTATTATCTGGTATAGTTTTAGGACTTACAACTGTAAGTGCAATTGGTCTTTTTGTTGCTGCTTTTTTACAATACCGTCGCGGTAATCGATTTGAAATTTAGAAATTTACTAAATAATAAAAGCTCGCAAATTTTAAATTTAGAAGCTTTTATTATTACTTTTTCTGTTAAACTTAGTTTCTATATATAGAAAAATACTTTAATTTTAAGTTCCCCAAAATTTATTAAAAAACTTAAAACAATTAATAAGAATTTTCGGTTTGCTAATTAATAGATTCTATTGTAAAATAATAACATGTATCGGCTGGTGTAGCTCAATGGTAGAGCAACGGATTTGTAATCCGTAGGTTGGGGGTTCAAATCCCTTCACCAGCTTTTCTCAAAAAAAAAACATAAAATAGTTTTTAATTACAGTTAATTATAGATTAGGCCCAGTAGGAATCGAACCTACATTGGAAACTTAGAAGGTTTCTGTCCTGATCCGTTAGACGATAGGCCCTAATTGTATGGGTAATACAGGATTTGAACCTGTGACCTTCTGCTTGTAAGGCAGACACTCTACCGCTGAGTTAATTACCCTGTTTTTAAGATTATATAAATTTAATGTATATCTATATTTATACATTAAATTTATTTAAACGTCAATATTAGAATTATAAAAATGTTTTTCAAAATTCTAATATTGTTTTTTACCGTTTAATATGATATTGTAATATTTACAAAGGGTCGATGCCCGAGTGGTTAAAGGGGGCGGATTGTAAATCCGCTGCGTTACGCTACGTTGGTTCGAATCCAACCCGGCCCAATTTACTAAGAATAGAACTTGCTATTGAACTGGATATTTTTGAACCCAAAATTTTTAGATTCCAGTCATTGTAACTAAAATTTTATACAAAACGCCAATAAACAAAATAAAAACTATGGGTAAAATAAACTGAAATTTTTTAATTTTTAATAAATTTCTAAAAGGGGATAAAATTATTAAGATTAAACCCGTTACACTACTAATAAAAAAACGTGGATAACGAGAAATGTTATTCCAAAAGTCATTCATAAAAATTTATAGTCGCTAATTTTAATAAGATTATATATGATTAAAATTACACGATTTAAAAAATTTTCCACAATATTTTGTATATCGAATTTTTACAAAAGAATAATTTGTTTCTTTTATTTTAAAAAATTTATGATAGAATTTAATTTAATTATTAGTTTAAGGCTCTGTAGCTCAGTGGTTAGAGCAGGGGATTCATAAGCCCAAGGTCGTAGGTTCAAATCCAACCTGAGCCATCTACTAATTTCATGTTTGTTAGTGAAGGAAAAATATCAATTTTACAAGTAATTTTATTAATTTAGGAGAAATGGCTGAGTGGTCGAAAGCAATAGATTGCTAATCTATCGTACAATTAATTGTACCCAGGGTTCGAATCCCTGTTTCTCCTGCATGAAAAATTAAAACTAAAAAAAAGTTTGACAATTGAAAAAAAATTAATTACTATTACTTTACAGCGTATTAAATAATAAATTTTTGGGACTGTAGTTCAATCGGTTAGAGCACCGCCCTGTCACGGCGGAAGTTGCGAGTTCGAGTCTCGTCAGTCCCGTAGTAAGAAACTCCTAATAAAAAAAGATATGAAAAAATAGATTAAAGCTTACGCTTAAGAATCAAATTATTTAATAATAATATTCGTATATTATTATTAAATAATTTTTATTCACCTTCTACTTTCAATAAAGCAAACCCTAATGAAAGACCAAATAAAGTTATAAAAAAACAAGCAGCTGCCGTTGTGACAATCTCTGGGCTTGCGTATGGGAATATTTGTTTTATTAATTCCATAATATCTTTAATTTTAATGTTATCAAAAGTTTAATTAATTATAACCCATTTCGAGCCCAAACAACTAGAGCTAATGAAAATGTAAAACTTGCCATTAACGCTGCCCATCCTAAACTTAAAATATCCATAGATTTGTTTTTAATTTAGTTAAGTTTCAAAATTTAAAAGGATTTTTTTAAAATCCTTTTAAATTATTTAATATGGTATTATACGATACCATTTGTCCAATCTACATCTACATTTTCAATAATTAAAGATGAGTTATAGATTTGTAAAATAATTAATAAAAATACTAAGAATGCAGCCATCACTACACCCATAATTGGAGTTGTTCCCCAACCTGGTGCAACTTTACCATATTCCGAGTTTAACGGACGTAAAAGTTCACCTAATCTTGTTCGTAATGCCATAAAAATATTTATTTTTTAATAAATTAATTTTTCTACTATATGTTCTATAATACTAAAACGTTAGTCTAGATAATTATTTAACATGGAAACAGCCACTATTCTCGTAATTTTTGTCTCAAGTTTACTCTTAGGAATTACCGCATATTCTGTTTATACAGCTTTTGGACCATCTGCAAAAAATTTACGTGATCCGTTTGAAGAACATGAGGATTAGAAAAATAAAACCAGTGTATGGTTTTATTTTTTAATAATTCGAGGCGTTTCTCTAAAAAATACAGCAAAGAAAATTACGATTAAAGTACCAATAAGTAAAAATGTATAAACTAAGGCTTCCATTATTTGATCCTATTTAAATATAAATAACTGAAAAAAAGCTTACTAAAAGTTATACAGCACCTTGTTTTTTAGTTGATCTATCACCAAGTTTTTGGAATACACCAAATTCAACTTGTTCTGTAACTTCGGCACCAATACCAGTAAATACATCACGGAAAATAGTACGACCGCCATGCCATAAGTGACCAAAGAAGAAAAGTAAAGCGAAATTAGCGTGACCAAAAGTATACCAACCACGTGGGCTACTTCTAAATACACCATCTGATTCTAAACTTGTTCTATCAAACTCGAAAACTTCTCCTAACTGCGATTTACGAGCAAATTTTTTCACAGTTGGTGCATCTTTAAACGTTTGACCATTTAATTTACCACCATAAAAATCAACTGTTACACCAACTTGTTCAATACTATATTTCGATTCAGCACGACGGAATGGAATATCTGCACGAATAATACCATCTTTATCAACTAAAATAACAGGGAAAGTTTCAAAGAATGCAGGCATTCGACGTACTGTTAATTCACGACCTTCTTTATCACGGAAAATAGGATGTCCTAACCAAGCTTCTGCAATCCCATCCCCTTTGTTCATCGAACCAGCACGGAATAAACCACCTTTTGCTGGGTTATTTCCAATGTAATCATAGAACGCTAATTTGTCTGGAATTCGTGACCAAGCTTGACTTTCTGATAAGCCTTCACTAACCGATGTTTCAACTTGTCTTTCAATTTCTTGTTGGAAATAACCACTATCCCATTGATAACGTGTTGGGCCAAACAATTCAATTGGAGTTGCTGCTGCACCATACCACATTGTACCTGAAGTAACAAAAGCAGCAAAGAATACTGCTGAAATACTACTTGATAATACAGTTTCAATGTTACCCATTCTTAACGCACGGTATAAACGTTGAGGTGGTCTAACTGTTAAATGGAATACACCAGCAAGAATACCAAAAAGACCTGCTGCAATATGGTGAGATGCGATACCACCCGGATTAAATGGGTTAAAACCGTCTGCTCCCCAAGATGGTGCTACTGGTTGTACCTTACCTGTGATCCCATAAGCGTCTGAAACCCAAATACCAGGTCCAAATAAACCTGTTACGTGGAACGCACCAAAACCAAAACATAATAAACCTGATAATAATAGATGAATACCAAAAATTTTTGGTAAATCTAAAGCAGGCTCTCCAGTTCTTGGATCACGGAATAATTCTAAATCCCAATATACCCAGTGCCAAATAGCAGCTAAGAAACACATACCTGATAGTACAATATGTGATAAAGCTACACCTTCAAAACTCCAAAGACCAGGGTTTGAAACACTCTCACCTGTAATACTCCAACCACCCCAAGAATCAGTAATTCCTAATCGAGTCATGAAAGGCATAACGAACATCCCTTGACGCCACATTGGGTTTAAAACAGGATCTGATGGATCAAATACAGCTAATTCATATAAGGCCATAGAACCAGCCCAACCTGCAACTAAAGCTGTATGCATAATGTGAACTGCGATTAATCTGCCCGGGTCATTTAAAACAACAGTATGAACACGATACCATGGTAATGCCATAGTAATAGATTCCTATAATATAAATAACGGTTTTTGACTTTCTTACAACTAAACTACATAAAAGCTAGCTACTATAATATTATAAGCAAAGATTAAGAAAATTAAAGTAAATTAATTAATTTTTTTTATTTTTAAAATGTTTAATTGTAAATATTGATATTAAAGTGTAACCGGAGTGGTTTAAAATTTTTAATTTTAAAGTTAAAAAAACGAAAAAATTTGTGAATCCTAGAGTTTTAGTTTTAATTTTACTTGCTAAAATCCTCAATATCGAATAATGTTAATTAAACAATTATCTTCTATTGAATTTACAAAATTTTATAATTAAATAAGAAATTATGGCAAAAAAAAGCATGATTGAACGTGAAAAAAAAAGAATTAAGTTAGAAAAAAAATACTCTTTAAAACGTTCGACATTACTAAAAAAATACGCATCAGAAAACAGTTTTAATTTAAAGCTGGAATTGCATTCAAAACTACAAAAATTACCACGTAATAGTTCAAAAATTAGAATAAGAAATAGATGCTGGAAAACAGGAAGACCTCGTGGTGTTTTTAGAGATTTTGGTTTATCACGTCATGTTTTCCGTGAAATGGCACATCAATGTTTGTTACCAGGTGTTACCAAATCTAGTTGGTAATAAAAACTTATGAAAATTAAATTCATAGATTTTTACTAATTTAGCTTACAATTATAATTATAAAGTTAAAACATTCATTTTTTACTTTTGTGTTAATTTATTATCCTAAATTCTTTAGAATCAAACCCATATTTAATATTACATAAGGAGTTCTTTTATGATTTACGATTCACAAGTTTATACTGCATTATGTATTAGCTTATTAGCTGGAATTTTAGCAATTAGATTAGGTTCAACACTTTACGAATAAGAAATTAAATTTAAGTTCTAAAAAGTTCTCTATTAATGATTGAAAATAAGTTATGGTAACAGAAAATTTAAAAAAGTTTGAAACTCCGGTTTTTCCATTTACAGCAATTGTTGGACAAGAAGAAATGAAATTAGCTTTACAGCTAAATGTAATTGATCCAAAAATTGGGGGCGTTATGATTATGGGAGACCGAGGTACAGGAAAATCAACCACAATTCGAGCAATAACAGATTTACTTCCAAAAATCGAAGTAGTTAAAAATGATCCTTTTAACTCGCATAAATCAGATTTAGAATTAATGGGAAATGAAGTAAGATCAGCTATTCAAAACAATGAACCTATTGAAACAGAATTTATCAAAATTCCAATGGTTGATTTACCATTAGGGGCAACGGAAGATAGAGTATGTGGAACAATTGATATTGAAAAAGCTTTAACTGAAGGTATAAAAGCTTTTGAACCTGGTTTGTTAGCAAAAGCTAATAGAGGTCTGCTTTATGTTGATGAGGTGAATTTATTAGATGATCATCTTGTTGATATTTTATTAGATTCAGCAGCTTCGGGTTGGAACACAGTTGAACGAGAAGGGATTTCAATTCGACACCCAGCACGTTTTGTCTTAGTTGGATCAGGAAATCCTGAAGAGGGAGAATTACGACCTCAATTATTAGATAGGTTTGGAATGCATGCGGAAATTCGAACGGTTAAAGATCCAATTTTACGAGTAAAAGTTGTAGAAGAGAGAACTTCTTTTGATCAAAATCCTGCGCTTTGGCTTGCAAATTATGAGTCAAAACAACAAGAACTTCGAGACAAAATTATTGATGCTCAAAAGCTATTACCAACAGTTGAAATTGAGTATGACTTACGAGTAAAAATTTCTGAAGTATGTAGTCAATTAGATGTTGATGGTTTAAGAGGCGATATTGTTACAAATCGTGCCGCGAAAGCTCATGCTGCATATGATAAGCGAGATAAAGTTACAATTGAAGACATTTCTAAAGTTATAACATTATGTTTGCGTCATAGATTACGAAAAGATCCTTTAGAATCGATCGATTCTGGTGATAAAGTTGGTAAAGTTTTCAGAGAAGTTTTTGAAATTGAAAACTAAACCAATAGTTAAGAAGCAATTTTCAAAAAAGTATAATTAGTTTTCAAGTTAATATTTTTTAACAACAATCATATGTTAAAAATAGTTGGGTTTTTTGTAAGTATTTTCTTAATTATAATTATTTTTTTAAGAATCCCACAAGAAAATGTTGGTTTGGCAAGTTTTGCAACCAAAACTGATTTACTAGGTTCACCTAGTTCAGCACAGCGCTTATTGAATATTTTTACTGGTTTTGGGATTTTAGTATATTTTGCCATTGCAATACGGCTAAATTTTTTGAATACTTAAATTTAAATACCAACTCTAAAAAAATATTTTTCCACTAAAAAGAATAAATATTAAAGGGTTGAAATGATTCTGGTAAAAACCAGAATCATTTCAGTCATTTTTACCAAAACCCTAAAGAAATAGCTTTATCAATCGGTAAACATGCACCAATACCTAACCATATTGCCACCACAAACCCAAGAATAAACGTTAAACTCGCGATTGGGCGTCGGAATGGGTTTTGGAACTTGTTAACGTTCTCGATGAACGGTACAGTAATTAACCCTAAAGGAACTGCTGCCATAGCTAAAACACCCAATAATTTATTTGGTAGCACACGTAATAAATTAAATGTTGGGAAGAAATACCACTCTGGTAAAATCTCTAAAGGTGTATTAAATGGATCGGCAGGTTCACCCATTTGTGTTGGGGCTAATACAGCTAAACCAAAAACACAAGATAACATACCTAACATACATAAAGGGAATATGTAGAAAATATCATTTGGCCACGCTGGCTCTCCATAATAATTGTGACCCATACCTTTTGCTAATTTAGCACGTAATTTTGGATCCGTTAAATCTGGTTTTTTAATTACTGACATAATAAAAGTTATTAATAATTTGTATTTATTCTACTATTTAAAATTAGAAGTTTTTAAACTTATAATGGTCCTGAAATACCTTGTTTACGGATCATTAAGAAGTGAGTTAACATTAGTACTGCTGCTGCTACAGGTAGAACAAAAGTATGAGCACTATAGAATCGTGTTAACGTACTTTGTCCAACACTTTCACCACCACGTAAAAGTAAAACAATAGGTGGTCCTACTATAGGAACCGCTGCCGGAACCCCAGTTACAATTTTACATGCCCAGAATCCTACTTGATCCCATGGTAAAGAATAGCCCGTTACACCGAATGAAACTGTAACAACTGCTAACGTTACTCCTGTTACCCAAGTTAATTCACGAGGTTTTTTAAATCCGCCTGTTAAATAAACTCGGAAAACATGTAGCACAAGCATTAATACCATCATACTTGCAGACCAACGATGAACTGAACGAATTAACCAACCAAAGTTAACACTTGTCATAATGTATTCAACTGACGCGAACGCATCAACAACGCTCGGTCGGTAATAAAAAGTCATTGCAAACCCTGTCCCAACTTGAATTAAAAAACATGTAAAAACAAGACCGCCAAAACAGTAAAAAATATTTACATGGGGTGGTACATATTTACTAGTAATATCATCCGCAATAGACTGAATTTCTAACCGTTCTTCAAACCAATCATAAACTTTATTCATAAAAAATTCTTAAAATAGTTTAACACAGGTAAGCATTTATTATTTTAATAGTATATTAAAGGCGAGAGTGGGATTCGAACCCACGGAATCTGCAAGGATTCATCTGATTTCAAATCAGACGCAATCGACCAACTCTGCCATCTCGCCAAAAGATTAGCTACAAAACTAATCTTAAATATAAGTTAATAAATTAACTTTCATAGGTAGTAAAGCTGCTAAACTTAATTGAAGCAGGGTTTGGATTTTTACCAATTGAAAATTGTCGACTATTCACCGCTGTTCTTCCTGGGTTTACTTTTTCAGGAAAAACACCATCTTTTGGATGTAAGTATTGAACTTCACCACTAGGGAAGATCCGGTAAATTTTGTAATCATTAATTTTAAATGTACGTAACTGAGTCCCCAATGCTAAACATTGTTCTTTACGTGCTAAATATAGTAAATTTTCGCCATTACGCATAATAGCTGCACCACCGGTGGGCATTTCGAATATTTGCTCTTTTGGGCTTGTCCAAGTAATAGCGTATTTTTCTTCAACTTCAGCTGCACGAAGCCAGCCTCCAGTACTTCCACCAAACGTAGGAAACGGTGTTTGTAAATTTAATGTCATCTGTAAAACTTTATAAATGTTTAACGTTCACTATATAATTTTAATAAAAAAAGTTGTTTTTTTATTAAAATTATCAAAATTTATAGCGGAGAATGGATTTGAACCATTGACCTTCGGGTTATGAGCCCAACGAGCTACCAGGCTGCTCTACTCCGCGACACGCATAACTATTTTAATTTAAAAATTAAACATCGTTTTCTTCCAATATAATTTTAAAGTTATAACTACCTGATGAAATAATACTATCATAGTTTTTAATAATATGTCAATAAAAATAATATATTTCTAAAACTCTTTTACTTTTATTGACATGTTATTAAAATTTTATTTTAAAGAGGCTTTACCACCAACGGCTTCGATTTGTTTTTTACCAGTTTCAGCAGCATCTTTCGATAAAGCTCCTTGAACTTGTTTTGGCGCCGATTCTACTAATTCTTTTGCTTCTTTTAACCCTAAACCTGTTAAACTACGTACAACTTTTAAAATTGCGATTTTTTTATCAGCAGGAACTTCGTCAAGAATTAAGTCAAATTCTGTTTGTTCTTCAACCTCTTCCACTACCGGAGCGGCAGCCATCATCATTCCACCACCAACAGCTGCTGATGCATCTACACCAAAAGTTTCTTCAATTTTTTTTACTAATTCTGAAGCTTCTAATAATGTTAACGTCTTTAACTCTTCAACGATTTGATCAATTTTTTGTGACATAATATGTTTTTATGGATTATGAAAATAAGATTTTTTTTTTATAATGTAAACTTTCAGTTTTAAAAGATTCCTAAATCTAATTTTAATGATGGGCCCATGGTAGTGCAAATCGATAAATTTTTAAAATATTTACCTTTTACCCCTGATGGTCGATTCTGTTCGATTGATCGATACAAAGCAGTTAAATTTTCAATTAATTGAGTGTTTGTGAAATCAACCTTTCCAAAATTTACATGAACAATACCAGTTTTGTCAGCTTTGTATTCAAACTTCCCCTTTTTAAATTCATTCAACGTTTCAGTTAATGAAGTAGTCACTGTTCCAGATTTGGGAGATGGCATCAAACCTTTAGGACCTAAGACACGACCAAGTTTAGCCAATTTAGGCATCATGTTAGGTGTAGCAATAAGTAAATCAAAGTTTAAATTCCCTTGAGTAATCTGTGCAATTAAATCATCATTCCCTACGATATCTGCTTTTGCAATTTTTACTTCTTCAAAATTTTCTTCATTTGTTAAAACTGCTATTCTAACCTGTTTACCAATACCATTTGGTAAAGTTACTGTAGTTCTTAATTGTTGATTTGCATATTTTGGATCAATATTTAGAGTTGCATGCAATTCTACAGATTCTACAAATTTTGCTGTTGCTGTTTCTTTTAAACTTGCAATAGCTTCTTCCAGGTTAGAGTAAATAACATTTTTAGTTTTTTGTATATTATCTTTATGACGACGAGATACTTTTCGCATAACTTTTCTCTATTAAAACCTTAATTAATTCAAATTTAATCTACAATGGAGATACCCATATTTCGAGCGGTTCCCTCAACAATCTTCATAGCACTGCTTAATTTGGTAGTATTTAAATCCGGCAATTTAATATTAGCAATTTCTTCTAGTTGAGCTTGCGTTATAGAGCCGACTCTTGTTTTATTTGGTGTTGCTGAACCTCTCTTAATTTTAGCAGCATTGGCTAATAAGACTGAAGCAGGTGGTGTTTTTAAAACAAACTTATAACTTCTATCTTCATACACTGAAATTTCTACAGGAATAATTAACCCAACTTTATCACCTGTACGAGCATTATATTCTTTACAAAATGCTGCAATATTAACACCATGTTGACCTAGCGCAGGTCCAACAGGAGGGGCTGGAGTAGCTTTACCAGCTGGTAAAGCCAGTTTTATAAGCGCAGTAATTTTTTTAGCCATGAAAAGAAATAGGTTTTTTGATAATAATATTTATTAGATAATTTTATTTGTAACTTGGAAACAAAAAATTTAATTTAATTACAAATCATTTAGAGAAATAAATTCTGCCAGTCGAATTTTAAAAACCTCTTAAAAAAAGAGAAGCGCGCCCTGAAGGACTTGAACCCTCGACATCTAATTTTGGAGACTAGCGTTCTACCAACTGAACTAAGGACGCGTTATGTTACAATGACTATAAACCTAATAAATTAAAATTACAAGTTTTAAATTTTAATCAACTTTTGATTTTATAACATGGAACAACCTAATACAAACACTAAACCTATAACAATTGATCAATCTTTGCCGCATCATTTTTTAGCTGAAAAAATGATTTTGAGTTGCCTTTTAATTAACCCAGAAGCAATCGAAATTACATTACGAACTATTTCAATTGAGGTTTTTTATTTTAAAAATCATCAAGAAATTTATAGAGCTATTATTTTTATGTACAAAAATAATTTGCCAATCGATATTCTTACACTTATAACTTTTTTACAAGATAACGGCTTGTTACAAAAAGTAGGAGGCTTAAAAGTACTAATTGAACTATTGAGTCAAATACCATCTTTCGTTAAATTAGAAGAATACTTAAGATTAGTCAAAGATAAATTTATTCGACGTTCCTTAATTAAATTGGGTTACGAAACAATGAATTCAGGTTATATAACTAATATACCCCTTGAAAACATTTTAACAGATCTAGAAAATAAGTTATTTAATATAACAAGCGAGATAAAGCCACAAAAACTTTTTAGTAGCGCCGAATTATTAAATGATATATTTTTTGAATTAAAGACAAAATCTTTAGATTCCAAGTTACCTGGAATAACTTCTGGATTTTATGATCTTGACTCATTAACTCAAGGATTTCAGAAATCTGATTTAATAATTCTGGCCGGCCGACCATCGATGGGGAAAACCGCCTTAAGCCTAAATATTGCTGCAAATATAATTAAAAGTTCAAAACTTCCAGTTTTATTCTTTAGTTTAGAAATGTCAAAAGAACAAATTATGTATCGCTTACTGGCGATGGAAACAAATATAAATCACATGAGACTTAAAAGTGGCAAACTTGGCCAAAATGATTGGTTAAAATTAAATAAAATAATTAAGCTTTTAGCGAAATTTCCCCTTTTTATTGATGATACATTCGATTTATCTATTCAAGACATTCGATCAAAAATAAAAACAATTGTTTTTGAACAAAATCAAATTGGAATCGTTATTATTGATTATATTCAACTAATGCAAAATTCCAAGTTAAAAATTGATAATCGAGTTCAAGAATTATCTCAAATTACTCGATCATTAAAAACACTTGCTCGCGAATTTAATATCCCAATAATAGGTTTATCACAATTAAGTCGAAATGTTGAAAATAGGCTTGATAAAAAACCTATTTTATCAGATTTACGAGAGAGCGGATCCATTGAGCAAGATGCTGATCTTGTATTAATGTTACACCAAAATCAGTCAACAAATGCGCAACAAAGGAACGTTCCAGAAAACAAGAAGCCTAATCAAATAATAGAATTAATTATTGCTAAACATCGTAACGGACCCACAGGCACAATACAACTCAAATTTGATGAACAACAAACAAAATTTTATAATTTAGAAATAAGAAAATAAAATAATTTGCCCAGAACCAGATTCGAACTGGTGACACGAGGATCTTCAATCCACTGCTCTACCAACTGAGCTATCCGGGCTTATACAAAAGATTAACATAATTTAATATTAATTGCAAGAAATAAATAAATAAATAAAGCCCTTGACTTATTTTAAAATTGATATATAATTACCTTTAGGTATAGTATCTGGTGTGTTTGTAAACATATTCATTATGTCAGGATCGTAAGATAGCAGCATAGAGTACTCGTTTATATCAGTATTAGATCTATACCTTTTATCTTTAATAAACATACTCTATATATATATACTCTTTTTTAGTTATTCTTCAATTCATTTAATATATATATATATACTATTAAGTGTAATAAATAAAATAAAACTAAAAAAGAATAACATACTTTAAAATAATTTCTAATTAAACTAAATAAATTAAATATTAATTATATTTTTTTTCTAAAAGCTGATACAATAATTATTGTAGTCAAGATTGCTATTTTTAACTTTATTATTTAAAATAACGGGAAATAAAGAAATGACAGCTTCATTAGGAAATTTTATCGCTAGTTTAGTTGCAGGTGCTTTTATCGTACTTGCTATTGGTGGGGTTTTAGTTTTTATAAGTAAAAGTGATCGAGTAACACGAGTATAGGAATAGAACTAAATTAATTTAGTTAAATGTAAAATACTTTAAAAATTATAAACTAGTTATTTTAGCAATAACTTAGGAAATTTAATTATTAAAAGGTTAGCAAAACAATCAAATTTTCATTTATAGTATTTCTAGTTAATCTGATATAAAATCTATTAAATTAAAATTGATTACTTTATGATAAATTTTAGTTTTGGGCCAAATATTTTTTTAGGGATTCTTGTAAGTTTTGGGGTACTAATCTTATATTTTTTGAGAAATGTTAAACCAGAAGTTGCGAGAGACGAAGATATTTTTTTTGCAACTATTGGTTTACTTTATAGTTGTATTTTAATGATTCATGGGTGGCGCTTAGATCCAATTTTGTTATTTAGTCAAGTATTAATTATTCTAACAGTTTTAGTTGCTGGATGGGAAAATATAAGACTAAGAGGTTTAATTGCCAACATGGCAAAATTAAAAAAAAAGAAAAACGATCACTTCTAATTCCCACATTCTCTTGGTTTCAAGTTCGTAAAAAATTATTTTAAATTATGGTCAAAAAGTATTCACAACTTTTTTCTTTCATATTTTTCGGTATTTTTAGTACTTTTGTTGCAACAGCATCAGCAATTGATTTAGACGAAGCGACAAGAACTATTGTTGCTGATGGATCTGGTAAAACAATTGTATTAACACCAGAGCAAGTTAAACGTGGAAAACGTTTATTTAATGCGACTTGTGGTGCTTGTCACGTAGGTGGTATTTCAAAAACAAACCCAAACGTTGGTCTAGATCCTGAGGCATTAAGTCTTGCGACACCTCGTCGTGATAATGTTGCTGCATTAGTTGATTATTTAAAAAACCCGACAACTTATGACGGGTTAGAATCTATTGCTGAAGTTCATCCAAGTATTAAAAGTGCTGATATTTATCCACGTATGCGTTCATTAACTGATGAAGATTTAAAAGCACTTGCTGGTCACATTTTATTATCACCAAAAGTTCAAGGTGAAAAATGGGGTGGTGGTAAAACTTATTACTAAGTTTTTACCCTTAAATTTATTTATTTATTTTTAAAAAGTGAAAAACTTTTTCACTTTTTAAAAAATATTATAGAGTATAAAAAATTATTGTTCTGATACAAATAATTCCACTAAAAGCATGTAGCTCAGTGGATAGAGTGCCAGATTCCGATTCTGATGGTCAAGGGTTCGATTCCCTTCATGCTTATGAGTTGATATGAATAACCTCATTTAGGGACTGCTCTGGTTTCGACATTTAAAATTTGTTAATTCATGATTCAGGCCGAAGCTTGTATTCTTCGTAAAAATCTACAATCTTAAAAATAAATGCTAATAATATAATTTCTTTTATTTCTCAAACGGTAAATTTTAATGTTAACAAAACTTCTTTACGATTTGCTGTTTAATCATTAAACATACTTTATCCTAAATTTTTTGTTCTCTACATATTGAAATTCTTTTTAAATGTAGTTTAGAATAATTTTAACAAACATTTGTTCTTTGAAACTAAGCCTGTGAACGAGTAAATTAAAAACTTTTAAATGGACATGGGTTCAATTCCCATCAGTTCCATTCTTGCATTCGTGGCCGAGTGGTTGAAGGCACCGGACTCATAATCCGTTTTCCTATGGAACGTCACTGGTTCGAACCCAGTCGAATGCATATAAATCATTTTAATATTGTTTTTTTCAAGATCTAATTGTAAACTTGCTCATATAGAAATAATTACATTAATATTTAAAACTCATGTTAAAATTAAATACTCAAAAGACTATTCGTAATGTTGAAAATAGTTTTCTTAAAAAAGATTTACCGACTCTTCAAATTGGTGATAACATTAAAATTGGTGTTAAAATTGTCGAAGGGAATAAAGAACGAGTTCAATTTTATGAAGGAACAATTCTTGCAAAAAAAAATAGTTCTATTAACACAACTATAACCGTTCGAAAAATTTTACAAGGGGTTGGTATTGAGAGAGTTTTTTTAATTCATTCTCCTAAAATTGAGTCAATTACGGTTTTAAAATCTTCAAAAGTACGACGAGCAAAACTTTATTATTTAAGAGATTTAAAAGGAAAAGCTAGTCGTTTAAAACAAAAATTTAATTAAAACTAAAACCTTTAAAAATTTTAATAAAAAAAATTTGGCTGTAATAAATTTACATAGTATAATATAAAGTAGTAAAGTAATATTAAAGTAATTTTACTTTCGAATCATTAAAAATAAGGAGTTATATGGTTACTTACAAAGTGACATTATTAAGTGAAGAACATTCTATCAATTCAACAATTGATTGTAATGATGATGTATTTGTTTTAGATGCGGCTGAAGAGCAAGGCATTGATTTACCTTACTCATGTCGTGCAGGTGCATGTTCAACTTGTGCTGGTAAAGTTACATCTGGTAGTGTTGATCAATCAGAACAAACTTTTTTAGATGATGATCAAATTGGATCTGGCTTTGTTTTGACTTGTATTGCATACCCTAAAGCAGATTGTACAATTTTAGTTCACCAAGAAGACGAGTTATATTAATTTATAACAATTTAATTTTAATGTCTCTGAAAATAACTAATTATTTTCCAGAGACATTAAAACAGACATTAAAATTAGAAATTCAATTCTGCTGCTTGAACTTTCTCATATTGTTTTTTCTTTAATACTAAGAAAAGTTGTGAAACTAAAATACTAAAAGCGAAAACAAGATAACCATAAATTCTAATTGGATCTTGTAATACAATTTCTGATTCCTCTTGACCAAAACCACCTACGTTTGGATCACTATTTAATGCTTGGTCGACTTTTACGATATCACCTTTTTTAACAATTAAAGTTAAACCCGCTGGGACAATTTGTGATGTTTCTGTACCTGCTGAGTTAACAATTAAAATTGTAGAACCTGTTTTTTCTGCAACTGTAATTTCAGAAATTTGACCAGATTGACTTGCAGCAAATACATTTACATTACTTTTATCACCAGCTGGATAAACTTGACCACGACCGCGATTACCGCCGGCATAGAATGGGTATGTTAAATATTTTACTTCTGAGCTTTTTTCTGGATCTGGCGCAACTACAGGGAAAATTAACTCTTGATGCGTTTTTCCAGCAATTGGACCTACAACTAAAATATTATCAAATTCACTACTATATGGGGAAATGAAAACGCCTTTATTTTTGATTTTAACTTCTTCTGGAATTTGATTCTTCGCAGCTAATTTAAAACCCTTTGGTAAAATCAAGATTCCACCAACATTTAAATCAGCTTTTTTACCATTGGCACCAATCTGTTGCTTAGTTGTATCATAAGGAACTTTAATTTCTATCTCAAACACTGAGTTTGGAAGAACAGCTTGTGGTGCTTCGATTTCAATTCCTTTTTGGTTTAAGTGACAGTTTGCACAAGCTATTTTTCCATTTGCTGCACGTGGGTTTGAATAGCTTTGTTGTGCAAATACTGGATATGCTAATGACTCTTGAATACAAAAACCAAATGAGTTTATACCAATCGTTAAAGCAAATAAAAGACTTTTAAAAAACTTGTTAGTTGCCATAGTTTAAATACTTTTTAAGTCCGAATATTTCATTATATAAATTAGTTTTTTAATAAAAACAAGATGCCTAATCCTGCAAAATATAACATTAATATTGCTGCAGATAACAATAATTGAGTTAAAGGATCAGTTGAGGGTGTTAAAATTGCCCCAAGAATTGTTGAAATTAGTATTATATATTTCCATGCACCTAACATTTGCTTAGCTGATACAATATTTAATAATCCAACTAAGATTTGAATAATTGGAATTTGAAAAGCTAATCCGGTACTATAGAATAAGACTAAAATAAATTCAAAATATTGATCAAATGACCAAAATGGTTCTAAAACTTCTTCACTATAATTTAAAAAAAAGTTTAAAGCAGCAGGGATTAAAGTATAGTAAGAAAAAGCTAGACCTAACCCGAATAAAAATAATGAACCTAACAATAGCGGTAATATAATTTTTGTCTCTTTTTTAGTTAAGCCTGGTAATAAGAATAATATCAATTGACTTATCACAAATGGACTTGAAAATAATATTCCTGTATAAAATGATATTTTAATAGTTGAAATAAAATATTCACCTGGCGCTACTTGAAAGAATTTAACATTGCTAACTGGAAGTTCTAAAATTTTAACTAGACTTTTGACTTCAATAAATGCTATACACGTTAAAAATAAAATTACCCAAAACAAAAGAAAAATCCTTTGACGTAATTCTTCAATATGCTCGGAAAAAGGTAATTCTAGTATTACATTTGTATTATTTGTAAAATTAAAATTAGAATTAGTCGCCATGAAATAAAATTGTATTCGTAATATTGATTAAGTTTATTTTTTTTAATCTCAATTTTTTGACCCTAAGAGTATTAGGAAGAATTGAGATTGGAGACTTTTTGTGGTAATAAATCGTTACACTCTATTTATTGCTCTAAATTACGATAAATAATTAATAGCTTCTAATCTTGCTGTTGCTTTTTTTAATTCTACAGAAGCATCAAGTCGGGATTTGTTTGTTTCCGCATTTTCAACAGCTAAAGTTGCTTTTTCTAATTCTTTTGTCGCTTCACTCAGTTCTATATTAGTAAGTTCTTCAACATCATTTACTAATACTGTCACTCGATTTCGATCAATTTCAGCTAAACCACCACATAGGATAATAGGAGTCCATTTGTCATCTAGCTTAATACGTAATAAACCTGTATCTAAAGCAGTTATTAAAGCTGCATGACCCTCTAATACCCCTACTTGTCCAGTAAGACCTGGTAAAACAACCTCATCAGCTGTTGTTGAACAAATAACTCTGTCAGGGGTAAGAACGCGAATGTTCATAACCATATGTCGTACTCCTTTATTTTAGAGTTTCTGCTTTTGCAATTACTTGATCAATATTACCAACAAGGTAGAAAGCTTGTTCAGGTAAATCATCTAATTCCCCTTTTAATGTCATTGAGAAACCTTTGATTGTATCTTCTAAAGTTACATATTCACCCGGTGAACCTGTAAAAATTTCCGCAACAAAGAATGGTTGTGATAAGAACCGTTCAACTTTACGTGCACGTGCAACTGTTAAACGATCTTCTTCTGATAATTCATCAATACCTAAAATTGCAATAATATCTTGTAATTCTTTGTAACGTTGTAAAGTTTCTTTTACTGTTTCCGCAATTGCATAGTGCTCTTCACTAACAATACCCGGTTGTAGCATTGTAGAAGTTGAATCTAATGGATCTACGGCTGGATAGATTCCTTTTGCCGCTAAGTTACGAGATAATACTGTTGTTGCATCTAAATGAGCAAATGTTGTTGCCGGTGCTGGATCTGTTAAATCATCCGCAGGTACATATACAGCTTGAATTGATGTAATTGAACCTTGAGTTGTCGATGTAATACGCTCTTGTAATGCACCCATTTCTGTGGCTAACGTTGGTTGGTAACCTACTGCTGATGGCATACGACCTAATAATGCTGATACTTCTGATCCAGCTTGTGTAAAACGGAAAATATTATCAATAAATAATAGTACGTCTTGTTTGTTTACATCACGGAAATATTCTGCCATTGTCAATGCAGTTAAACCTACACGCATACGTGCCCCTGGTGGTTCATTCATTTGACCATAAACTAAAGCTACTTTTGATTCAGCGAAATTCTTTTGATTAATTACCCCTGATTCTTTCATTTCTTCGTACAAGTCATTTCCTTCACGTGTACGTTCACCTACACCACCGAAAACAGATACACCACCATGAGCTTTGGCAATGTTATTAATTAATTCCATAATTAATACTGTTTTACCTACACCAGCTCCACCAAATAAACCAATTTTACCACCTCGACGGTAAGGTGCTAGTAAATCAACTACTTTAATTCCAGTTTCAAAAATTGATGGTTTTGTTTCTAATTCAGTAAATGCTGGAGCATCACGGTGAATTGGTAAAGTTTCAGTGTAGATAACTTCACCTTGTTCATCAACAGGTTCACCAATTACATTAAAAATCCGACCTAATGTCGGCGTACCAACTGGTACACTAATTGGCATACCTAAATCGAATACTTCGACACCACGTCGTAACCCATCCGTTGAGCGCATTGATACTGCTCGTACTCGGTTATCACCTAATAATTGTTGTACTTCAACAATAGTCTCTGTACCGTCATCTAATTCAATTTTAAGTGCACTATAAATAGGTGGTAAACTTCCATTAGGAAATTGAATATCTAATACAGGACCAATAATCTGAGTAACGTAACCTTTATTTAAATTAGTTTTTACCATTTTGATTTAACATATCTAAAATTCTTGAAGATAAATATACTTTCGCGGTCTTAGTGAATTTTTTAAACCTTAGTAAGTTTGAAATTTCTTAATTAGCTACCATTGTACAACAAAATAGACTGAATTCTTGAATCTCGTTTGATTTTTAATTAACATAATCAAATTATTTTTTAGCTATTATCACTTAGTCTTCCGGTAACTTTTAACCAATTTCGGGCTCCAGGATAATTATCAGGTGCTAATTTTAAAGCTTGAATCCAATATTCTGCTGCTTTATCAAATAGTTCTTTCGATAATTCGACATACTCATCTTCTTCTAAACTTTGTGCTCTTAACGCTTGAGAATGATAAATTACCGCGATATTGTTTAAAGCTTGTGGAAGGTTTGAATTTAAAGAAAGAGCTTGATGGTAAAATTCAAGAGCTTGGGTATATTTACCTGTATTTCCGTAGATTAAACCAATATTATACAATGTGTAACTTCGATCATAGGGATCTTCTTCAACTTGAAGTGCTTCGTAATAATTCTGCAAAGCTTCAGCATATCGTCCTTTTGATTGAGCACTCATTCCAGCTCGATAATAAGAAAATGCTTCTTTTTCTTGTTTACTAGCAGGTAAAACTTTTAAAAGAATATCAGCAATTACTGTGAATGTTTTATCAATAAAATTTCCCATAAAATTCTCCTTATAAATTTTGATATCAATCCGATAGAAAAACTTTTGAGTTATTAATATTTTAAAATATCTTAAAACTAATAACTCTAAATGTTTTTAAATTGAATTGGCTGCAACAAAAGAAAATAATGATAATAATCTTGCACGTTTTATTGCTTTTGCGACTTTTCTTTGTTGTTGGACAGTTATACCTGTAGCACGTCGAGGAAGAATTTTGCCTTGATCTGTAACAAATAATGTTAATAAATCAACGTCTTTATAATCAATTTTTTGATTTAAGCTAAGTGGCGATACGATTTGTTTTTTTGAGGCCATATGTTTATTTATTTAATTTCTTTATGTATAGTTGGTTTATTACAATGAGGGCAGTATTTTTTTAATTCTAATCGTTGTGGATTATTACGTCTATTTTTTTTTGTTAAATATCGCGAAACTCCAGGTGAACGTTTATTTAAATTTGAGCGACATTCAGTACATTCCAATGTTATTAAAATTCGTGCACCTTTATTTTTTGCCATAAAATTTTATACTAATAGTTTTAATTATTATATTGCCTAAAAATTTCTATCTTATCAAGGGTTAAGAAGCATTATTGCTAAAAAATTTTTACATTAAAAACTTTTAATTTTTTAGCAAATATACTATAGTAAACCAAATCCTATATTTATAAAATAACTATTTAAATATTCAAAAACCAATAATTTTATGGCTAATAATAAATCTGCAGAAAAGCGCATCCTTATTAATGAACGAGATCGTTTAAGGAATCGTTTTTACAAAAGTTCTGTTAGAACTTTAATCAAAAATTTTTTTAAAGAATTAGAGATTTATAAGATTTCAAAAAATCCTGTTAATAAAGAAAATCTACAAAAAGTTTTAAGCTCAGCTTACAGTTTGATTGATAAAGGAACAAAGAAAAATGTTTTTCATAAAAATGCTGCTGCCAGAAAAAAAGCAAAATTAGCTGCATATTTAAAAGCCGCATAACGTAAATCCTACTAAAAATTAACACTTTTAACTAATTCTTTTTACTTTAGTAGAATAAGCTGATTTTTAAAATCTTTTCTACTGAAGTAACTTTTAACCATTTAAATTTCCAGCTTTATTACAATTAAATTTTAACTATTTTAACTTGCCGATTTACTAACAAAAATTATGAAACAAAATATGAATTATATCAATGCTCTTCCAGATTTTCTGACGATGCAACGAATAAGCTTTTGTTGGTTTATTACTCAGGGTTTAAGTGAAGAATTATCTTTATTCTCCAGAATTCAAGACTTTAGTCAAAGTACTGAATATATTATGTTTGGAGAAGAGTATAGTTTAATTAAACCCCCATATAGTTTATTAATTGCTCGAAAATATAGCGGAAACTATAGAGCTCAGCTTGTTATCCCAATTGAAGTTCGAAATAAAATAATAAACAGTGTTCGGTATCAACATCAATTTCCAATTATTAGCTTGCCTCTTATGACAACAGATGCAACATTTATTATAAATGGTTGTGAACGTGTTATTGTTAGTCAAATTATTCGAAGTCCTGGTGTTTATTTTGAAAAAAATAAAAACCAAAAAATAAGACAGCATTTTAAAAGAAAATTATCGACAGACATAGATAAATTAAGATCTTTTTTACCAGCTGGAGAAGCATTTATTTCTGAATTTGATCTATTTTTCCCTCTTCCAACACCCACTTATGACTCAATTAAAAAGAAAAAAAAAATTGTTTCGCATTGGCAAAGTAATTTACTTTATTTTTATTCTCTAGAGTATTTAAAAAATTCAGAAAAAGCTCCCTCTTTATATTTTTTACAATGTTTTAAATTTTATCGTGTTATCTCGAAAACTTTTCATAAAAAGTCTAAAATTGAACTAGTAAAATTGTTTTTAAAATGGTTAAAATTAAAAAATAACTCATTAAATTTCGAAAAAAATTTAAAAATCGATAATTTTATATCTTTATTCACGTATTTTAATTTTTTGACAAAATTTTTAATTAAATACGAACTTTTTCAAATTAGCGTTTTAAAAAATAAAAAAAATATTAATAAGAACTCAACATTTTTAACAGTTGCAGACTCTAATACTATACTATCAGAAAAGCAAAGTTTAAAATTTTATTATGCCTATGATAAAATAATAAATAATTCGCAACAATTTATAAATCTGAAATTAAACTCTCAGCTTTTTTTAATCACTAACGAGTCACAGAATTGGATTATTGAAATGAGTAATTTTGCATTTTTAAAACAGCAAATTAAATCAATAATTCCTAAATTAAATAACGTAAAGCAACTTACCGAGTTAAAAAATTTAAGACCAACAATTTATTTTTCAGTTAGTTTAAAAGAACAGTTAAAATATATTTTTGGAAAAAGTAAATTAACTTACAAATCTGATCGCCACAAATATTTAAAAACGAAAACTCAGTTTCTTCTTTATCGCAAAGATCATGAGATTAAAACGAACTATAATAAAAAATACGATAGTAAAGACTTATACACAGCGACGTTAATCCCAGAATATGGTTCTTGGATTAGATTTGGATTTCAAAAAAATACAAAAATTAACTCCTATAAATACCCATTAAAAAACCAAGAGGATGAAGTAATTATTCAATTAGATAAGATTAATCAAAAACCTATTCTTTCTTTATTAAAAGAAATGGGACTTACGGATTTAGAGATTTATCAAAATCTTCAGCATTCCGATTTTTTTTATTTTAATAAACCTTTATTGATTAACTCAAAACGTCTAAATCAACCATTATCTCGTTTTAATATAACATCAACGTATTTAAAAAATATTTCTGAATTCTCTAGAATTTTTGACCCATTTTATTACCGTATAGGCAGAGTGGGTAGGCTAAAGATTAATAGTCGGTTAAATTTAAAAATTAGTGATCGTCTTCAAACTATTACTTATAAAGATATTTTTGCAGTCATTGATAAATTAATTACGTTGACAATTTCGAAAACAGTTCAAGATGACATTGATCATTTAAAAAATAGGCGAGTTAGATCTGTTGGGGAATTACTACAAAATTTATTTAGAATTGGATTTCAAAGACTAGTTCGGAAATTAAGAAATCAGACAAATAAAATTGATTCAGGTCAATTATTAAGTTTCAACATTATAAACGCTACTGTAAGAGAATTTTTTGGATCAAGTCAATTATCTCAATATTTAGATCAAACTAATCCTTTATCTTCTTTGACTCATCGTCGTCGCGTTAGTGGATTAGGTCCAGGTGGATTTGACCGTGATCGTATCAGTTTTGCTGTTCGCGATATTCATCCAAGTCACTATGGACGTATATGCCCTATCGAGACTCCTGAGGGACAAAACGTTGGGTTAATAGCATCATTAACAACATGTGCTCGAGTCAATAAATCTGGATTTTTAGAAACTCCATTTTGGCGAGTTATTAATGGTAAAGTTATAAAAACTGGAAAACCGATTTACTTAACAGCAGATATTGAAGATTTTTATAAAATTGCTCCAGCGGATATTGCCACAAATAAAGACAATTATTTAATAAAAAACGTAATTCCAGTTCGCTATAAACAAGATTTTATTAATGTAACACCTTCTGAAGTCGATTTCATTGCAATTTCTACAATTCAAGTTGTTTCTGTAGCAGCTTCTCTAATCCCTTTTTTTGAACATGATGATGCCAATCGTGCGCTTATGGGTTCAAATATGCAAAGACAATCAGTTCCTTTAATTTTTCCTCAAAAACCAATCGTTGGTACGGGCTTAGAAAACCAAATTGCACTTGATTCCGGAATGACTTTAAATGCACAATTCTCAGGTACAGTGACATCAGTCACAGCTAATAAAATTATAATAAAAGACCAAAACGGTAAAAAATTAACATATAAACTGCAAAAATATTTACGATCAAATCAACAAACATGTATTAATCATCGCCCAATTGTTTGGAAAGGAGAAAAAATAAAATCTGGTCAAATTTTAACAGATGGTCCAGCGATTGCAGGTAGTGAATTATCACTAGGTCAAAATGTATTAGTTGGTTATATGCCATGGCAAGGCTATAATTTTGAAGATGCCATTTTAATCAGTGAAAGGCTAGTTTATGATGATATTTTTACATCTATTCATATTGAGCGGTATAAAATAGAAATTGATCAAAATTCGGAAACATCGGAACGAACAACAAAAAATATTCCAAATTTAAGTCCCTCAGAGTTTAATCACTTGAACGATGATGGAATTGTTACTGTTGGAACATTTGTTAAACCTGGTGATATTTTGGTCGGTAAAGTTATTTCTAATAATACTTCAGAACAATTACCAGAATCAAAACTTTTACGGGCTATTTTTGGAGCAAAAGCAAAAGGAGTTAAAGATAATTCTTATAGAATGTCTGATGGGGAATATGGTCGAGTTATTGAAACCGTTACTTTTAATCGTCGAACAAAATTGACTTATAAATTTGAAAAAATTTATGTTTTTATTGCTCAAATTAGAAAAATTCAAGTTGGTGATAAAATTGCAGGTCGACATGGTAACAAAGGTATTATATCTAGAATTTTACCTCGACAAGATATGCCATTTTTGCCTGACGGAACTCCTATTGATATCATTTTAAATCCTTTAGGTGTACCATCACGAATGAACGTTGGGCAATTGTATGAATGCTTATTAGGGTTTGCTGGAGATAAATTAAATTCTCGATTTAAAATACTACCATTTGATGAAATGTATGGTTTAGAAGTTTCACGAATTTTAATTAATAAAAAATTACGCAAAGCATCCATAACTAAAAATGAAAGTTGGTTATTTAATCCTTATGCTCCAGGAAAAATGGTTTTAATAGATGGACGAACAGGAACGGAGTTTGAGAATCCTGTTACTGTTGGAAATGCATATATGCTCAAACTTATTCACTTAGTTGATGATAAGATGCATGCAAGAGCTACTGGTCCCTATTCTTTAATAACTCAACAACCATTAAGAGGAAAAGCTCAACATGGTGGTCAACGATTTGGAGAAATGGAAGTATGGGCATTAGAAGGATTTGGTGCAGCTTTTACTTTAAAAGAATTATTAACTATCAAATCTGATGATATGCAAGGTCGAAATGAAACTTTAAACGCCATAGTAAAAGGGCAACAAATTCCAAAATTTGGAATTCCTGAATCATTTAAAGTTTTATTACATGAGTTACGCTCAATTGGATTAGATATGAGTACTTATAAACTTGAAAACTTTAGTTCAGATCAAAAATATGAAGTTGAGGTTAATTTAATAGAAAAATATAATGCTTTAGCAAAAACTTTTTCACCAACTTCAAATATAAACGATATTTCATTTTAATAATAATGGGAAAATCCACAAAAGAGTTTGATTATATAAAAATTAAACTTGCATCACCGTTTCGAATATTACAATGGGCAAATCGGAAGTTACCTAATGGTCAATTTGTAGGGGAGGTTCAAAAATCGGAAACAATAAATTATCGTACATTTAAACCAGAAATGGATGGATTATTTTGTGAACGAATTTTTGGACCAAGTAAAAGTTTTGAATGTGCATGTGGGAAATATAAACGAGTTCGGTATGAGGGTTTGATATGTGAACGATGTGGTGTCGAACTTACCGAATCTCGTGTTCGACGTCATAGAATGGGTTATATCAATTTAATATACCCAGTTACCCATGTTTGGTATATCAATAGTCGTCCAAATTTCATGGCTTTGTTGTTAGAAGTTGAAGAATGTGAAAAAAAATTAGATACAACCTATACTGCGCATTCCGAAAGATGCAAAAAATGTGAAGGACTGAAACTAACTACTTCTACAATTGTCGATTTGTGGGACGAACGAATAAAGCGTATTAAACTAGCATCATTAGCTTATTTTATTGCTGAAGATGAAATTTCATTTTATGGATTACATTGGGATTTACAGCAGTATAGAAGAAGTCGAGAATTAGGTTATAGTGGTTATCCACTAAAACCTTATCCCAAACCACAAAACAGAAGATACAATACCCCTAAATATTTATTGCGCGCAACACCTAACTTTTTAATAGGAGCCCCATTAATCAAACGTGAATTAGAAAAACTAAATTTAAAATCTGAAATTTTTAGAATGAGATGTTTTATTTTAGTTTGCACAAAAGTTTTAAACAAAGAAAATCCTATCTATGCTGAATCAAAATGGTTTAGAAAATGGGAACAACAGCGAATTTATAAAATTCGGGAACAAGTCATTAAACGAATTCGAATTCTGGAAAATTTAGTAGGTACCGGCTCAAACCCTGCGTGGATGATTTTAACTATTTTACCTGTAATTCCACCAGCTTTAAGACCTATGATTCAATTAGAAGGTGGACGATTTGCTACATCAGACTTAAATGAATTGTATCGAAGAATAATTACTAGAAATAATAGACTTCTTCGACTTTTAGAAATTGATGCCCCACAACTTATTATTCGTAATGAAAAACGTTTATTACAAGAAGCTGTAGATACTTTAATTGATAATGGCAAGCGAGGGAAAATTGCGTTAAGCGCAAATAATCGACCACTAAAATCGTTATCCGATATTATTAAAGGAAAACACGGACGTTTTCGTCAAAATTTATTAGGAAAACGAGTGGATTATTCTGGTCGTTCAGTCATAGTAGTTGGTCCAAGTTTAAAATTAAATCAATGTGGTTTGCCTTATGAAATGGCTATTGAGCTATTTCAGCCTTTTATCATTAGAGAATTAATTAATCAAGGTTTAGCAAGTAATATGAAGATTGCTAAAAATTTAATTCAACATAATGAATCTATTATTGATCCAGTGTTAGAAAAAGTTTTAAAAAATCACCCAATTTTTTTAAATCGAGCTCCGACATTACACAGATTAGGTATTCAAGCTTTTGAACCTATTTTAGTACAGGGAAGAGCCATAAAATTGCATCCGTTAGTTTGTTCTGCTTTTAATGCTGATTTTGATGGTGATCAAATGGCCGTACATATTCCATTATCGCTTGAAGCTCAAGCGGAATGCTACATGTTAATGTTAGCCCCTTATAATTTTTTATCTCCTGCAAATGGTGAACCTATTATTATGCCTAGTCAAGATATGGTATTAGGCTGTTATTATTTGACCGTAAATAACATAAAAGGATTACTAGGGTCAAATCATTATTTTGCCAATTTAGATGATGTTATTTTAGCTTATAGTCAAAATGAAATTGAACTTCATAGTGAAATTTGGATTCGAATTCAGGAAGAGAATGCATCTTTTTTATCGACTTTAATTAAAACGGTAACTTTAAATGATGGTTCAATAATTGAATATTATGAAAATAACCAAATTCGAAAAACCAAAACTGGGGAAATTATTGTTCGTTATATTCGAACAACTACCGGTCGTGCTATTTTAAATTATATTCTCCAAAAAACTTTAAATTTTTTATAAATAAAAATTGAATTATTAAATACTTTTATGGAAAATTATACTTATCAAAATAATTTAATTGGTAAAAAACAATTGCGACAATTATTAGCTTGGAGTTTTACTAATTACGATTCTATGCAAGCTTGTGCATTAGCTGATGAATTAAAATATTTAGGATTTAAATATGCTAGTAAGGCTGGTATATCGATTAGTATTGAAGATTTAAAAATTCCATTTGTAAAAAATTTAATGCTTGAAAAAGCTAATCAGGATATTGTGAATTCTGAAAAAATATATTTAAAAGGTAAAATTACAGATGTTGAAAGGTTTCAAAAAATTATTGATACATGGAGTTTAACGAGCGAATCATTAAAAGAGCAAGTTATCTACTACTTTAAAAATTATGATCCCTTAAACTCTGTTTATATTATGGCTTTTTCTGGCGCTCGGGGTAATCTATCTCAAGTTCGGCAATTAGTTGGTATGCGAGGCTTAATGTCTGATCCTAGTGGTGAAATCATGAACTTACCGATTAAAAAGAATTTTCGTGAAGGATTAACAATCACTGATTATTTAATGTCTGGTTACGGAGCCAGAAAAGGAATTGTCGATACTGCATTAAAAACCGCAAATTCAGGTTATTTAACGCGTCGTTTAATTGATGTTGGACAAGATATTTTAATCAGAGAAAAGGATTGTTTAACTACACATTCTTTTTTTCTAACAGCAGAATCAAAAGATCCAAACTTACGTAATTTAATTTTTGAGAAAATTTTGGGTCGAATTTTAAGTAAGCCCATTCTTGATTTAGAAACAAAAGAAGTAATTTTTGCTTCAAACATTCAAATAACACCAAAAGTAATTGAAACTTGTAAAAAACGAAAGATAACTGAGTTTTATATTCGATCTTCTTTAACTTGTAATTTATATAGGGCTATTTGTCAGAAATGTTATGGCTGGGATTTAGCAAATGAAAATTTAGTAGATATTGGTGAAGCTGTTGGTATTTTAGCTGGACAGTCAATTGGTGAGCCTGGTACTCAATTAACAATGCGAACTTTTCATACAGGTGGAATTTTTACTTCTGAAACACGCCAACAAATTGTGAGTCCCGTAAATGGGATTATCAGGTTCTATAAAAGTTTAAAAACTTTAATTTTACGAACGAATCGTGGTGAAGACGTTTTAATTACTAAAAATTCTGGCTCTATTATTCTAATACCAGAAGATAAAACTCAAGATTTAATACAAATTGAAGTTTTAAAAAATACAATTTTATTCCCCAAAAACAATCAATATATTTTAAAAGATACTGTTATTGGAGAATTAATTAATGCAAATAAACAAATTAAAACTGAAATAAAACCTATTTTAAGTGATAATTGTGGTGAAATCTTTATTCCTCGTTTAAAAAAGAAAGTTAATGTATTAAATAATAATAAATTAATTTGGATTCTATCTGGCCAATTATATAATAGTCCAAAAAATTCATTTATAAATTTTTATCCGGATTATAAACTAAATCGTCATAGTTATATTTTTCGAACAAAAATTATAAATCATTACGGAGGGTCGATCGAATTTATTAATAATAAACGAACTCTATTTCAAAGATTAATTAGAATTAGTAATGAAAAATACTCCTTAACATACGGTGAAATTAAACAATTAGATAAAAAGATTAAACATAATAACTACTTATTAAATTTACAAAACTTAAAATTTCTTGTAAAAATTTATGTTAAAAACTCAAGTCTTTATCTTCAATTAACACGAAATCATCAAATTGGTGTTTTAATTACAAATACTTTCCGGACTTTAATAGGGGGTATACTGTATTATGATCATCGAAATCTTATTAAATTTAACCAAAAAAATAAAAAGATTTCTTACTCCAACCGAATTAATTCATTAGCTAAATATAAAACTTTAGTTTCCCATCGAACAATCATTTGGCTTGGTGAAGAAGTTCATAGGGTAAATTGTGAGTCTAATGTTTTACTTGTAGAACATTGGGATTTTATATCAAAAGGATTTGAATTAGTACCCGGATTATTTTCTAAAACATCTGGAATTGTCATTATTCGGCAAAAGAATAATATTGTTCAAACTATTATTATTAAATCTGGTTTAGTTTATGAAGGAAAAAAATTTAAACGGAATTCTAAAAAATTGTACTATCCAGGTGAAGTTATTGTTTCAAATATTTTCATTAAAACATTATCGTTTTGTGAACATAGCATTGGTAAAAATACTGAACAATTATTACTACGTCCTGTTGAAATTTATGAATTTTCTTATTGTACTAACTATCAAGTTGATACGCAAAATCGATTTAATAAAAATTCAAATCTAAAATTAGAGTTTAAGAGTGTCTATTCTTATAAATCTAATCAAGTAATTAAAGGAACTAAAAATTTAAATTTAGTTTCAAACGTGTTAAAGTTTGAATCAAATAAATTTTTAAGCCAAAACGGAAACGTTAAATTATTTAATAATAAAAAAACAAAATCTATTGATTTAAAAATTAGTGAAAAAATAGATTTAAATAACTATATTTTACCCAATTTAAGATATAAAAGTATTGAATCCTGTTTTTTACTTCAACCTAATCAATTTGTTGATCGATATACAGTATTAGGTTATTTGGAATCAATAACATCAAATTCACTTGAAATAGTTAAGTTTAAAATTAAAAATAAAGAAAGTAAGCAAATTTTACTTATTTCAAATGAAGATTGTTTTAATCTTAAAAAAGATCAATTTCCAAATAAAAAATTAAATGATTTTATAATTGATAGTTTTAATGTTCGTGAAACAGGTAAAATTATTATTGAAAATAACAATTTTTTTACTTTACAAAAAGGACGACCTTATTTTTTCCCAAATTGTAAAAATGAAGACTTAACAAATAAAACCAATCTTCAATACAAAATAGTTTCTCCAACTCGGATTTATCCTCGTTTTACTACAGACCGAGGGATTTCTTTAAATTATTATGATATGATGAAAATGGGGGTAAAAAAAACAAAAGGAAGTGAAAAGTTATCGAATAAGCGTTTAACTTTAAAAACAGAATTTTCAAAATTATTTTTAAAACGAAACGGAAAACTATATAGTTCTTTAATACCTCAGTTTATTAAAAAATTTACAGTAAATAATTCTCAAAGCGATTTAAAATATAAAAATATTGTTAGACCTGAAAAGTTAGATAACGTTGTTTCAAAAAAAATGGATCGAACTTTATTAATGCAAAGCTTTAAAACTATAAAAAATCAATATCTAAACCTACAAGATTCGGATTACCAATTAATTTTATTAAAATTTTTAGAACAACCATTTTCTAAAGCGACAAAAGCGATTGGTGTTTACTCTATAACCGAAGATTATTTTGAGCAAGACGTTAACAGTGTTTTTTGTAAAAATAGTGAATTTATTGAAAATGGCGAAATTATTGGTTTACTAAATCTTGAAAAAGAAATTACTGGTGATATTGTTCAAGGTTTACCTAGAATTGAAGAAATTTTAGAAGCTCGTAAGAAAAATTTAATTGTTAAACGAATTCCAACTAGTCAAAAAAAAGGCTTATTAGTTCAAAAAACAACGTTAGATCCAAATTTTGAATTTAGAAAATTAGGAAATCCTATTAGAGAGAATGAAAAAGTTAATCCGCATAAATTATTGAAAGTTTATTTTAATTATTATGGATTAATGAAATCTTTTAGTTGTGATCAATCAGAAAGCATTAAATATACACGTTTACTCTCAAATTATGAAGGAAGTTATAAAAGTTTTAAAAAAGTTCAATTATTTATTTTAAATTCTGTTCAATCAGTATATCAATCACAAGGGGTTACAATTAATGATAAGCATTTGGAAGTAATTATTAAACAAATGACTACTAAAGTTTTAATAACTTATGAAGGAAATACTCCTTTATTAAGACGTGAAGTTATTGATCTATATCATATTAAATATATTAATCAAATTGTTGCAGAACAAGGAAAAGAATCGGCATGTTATGTTCCACTTTTATTAGGAATTACAAAAGCAGCTTTAAATAATCCTAGTTTTATTTCCGCAGCCAGTTTTCAAGAAACAACAAGAGTTCTTACAAAAGCTGCGATTGAAGGAAGAATTGATTGGTTACGAGGTTTAAAAGAAAATATTATTATTGGTCATTTAATTCCGGCTGGTACAGGTTCACAAAATTATCAAAATTGTTTTAAAAAAGCTGAAAACTTAAATAAATCTATTAAAAATAAATTGGATAATTTTGCCTATATTTAAACCTCTAGACAAGTTCTTTATTATCTGCTAGGATTTTAACTAGAAATTAATCTAGTTAGATAAGTAATTTAAAATTTTATGTCTGATATAAGTTTATCCCAATTATTAGAAGCTGGAGTCCATTTTGGGCACAAAGCCTACAGGTGGAATCCCAAAATGTTTCCTTACATTTATAGCGAAGTAAACAATATTCATATTTTAGATTTAGTCCAGTCAGCAACTTTATTAAAAGAGGCCAATAAGTATCTAAAATCAGCTGCTCAAGAAGGAAAATCATTTTTATTTATTGGTACAAAACGTCAAGCTGCAACTTTAATTGCTCAAGAAGCAAAACGATGTGATTCGTACTATGTAAATCATAGATGGTTAGGTGGAATGTTAACAAACTGGACAACTTTAAAAGAAAGAATTTCTCATTTGAAAGATTTGGAAAAACAAGAAGTAGAAAATACTTTTGATTTGTTACCAAAGAAAGAAGGTGCTCTTCGCCGAAAAGAACTAAAAAAATTACGTAAACATCTAGATGGTATAAAAACCATGAATAATTTACCTGATGTTGCTATTATTATTGATCAAAAACGCGAAATGACTTCTATTCGTGAATGTAAAAAATTAGGAATTCCAATTGTTTCAATTTTAGATACCAACTGTGACCCTGATTTAGTAGATATCCCAATTCCAGGAAATGATGATGCAGTAAGGTCTATTAAATTAATTTTAAAATCATTAACAGACAGTATTATTAGCGGAAAAGCCTCATCAACTTAAAATGACTTTATAACAAAATTTATAGAATTAGAAGTATATGAAAACAGAAATTGATGCCAAAATAGTAAAAAAACTGCGAGATGAAACTGGCGCAGGGATGATGAATTGTAAGCAAGCTTTATTAGAAAATGATGGTGATTATGAAAAGGCAATTCAATCCTTAAAATTAAAAGGGATGGCAACAGCTGACAAAAAAGCAAGTCGAAATACCAATGAAGGTTTAATTTACTCTTATATTCATACTGGAAGTAAATTAGGTATTTTACTTGAAGTTAATTGTGAAACTGACTTTGTAGCACGTCGTGAAGAATTTTCTGATTTAGCAAAAAATATTGCTATGCAAATTGCTTCAAATCCGGATCTTACATCTGTATCTATGGAAGAAATTCCTGACTCAGTGAAAGAAGAAGCAACATTATTTGAAAGTGCCAAAGACGATCTTAAAAATAAACCTGAAGAGATTAAAAATAAGATAGTTGCAGGACGGGTTGAGAAAACTTTAAAAAAACAAATTTTATTAGAACAGGAATATATTCGGGATTCAAATATAACTGTAAATGAATACATTAAACAAGTTGTTGGCATTTTAGGAGAAAATATTAAAGTTGCCAGATTTACAAGATATGTGTTAGGCGAAACGAGTAATTAAAAAATAGATCTTTGAGTTTTAAATAATTCAAAGATCTATTTTTTAATTTTTTTAAATTAAAATTTTTGTTATTTGTATTTTATGCTTTAATATTTTTTTAACTCAAATTACAGATCAAGATATTTATATAAATTATAAAAAAATAAAACTATTTTAATAATATAATATCGTAAGTTTATTTGTCAAAAAACATTAATTGTTTAATACCAATTAATGTTTTTTGATTTGTTACAAGAAAATTTCTTAGTAACGGCCACCTTCTGGATTAGCTTGAACACTGTAGCTTTTAATAGTGTAAGCGATACGACGACCTTCACACTCTTGACGCTCTAAGTAGAAACCTGGTTCGTTAGCTGGACGGTTTACGATGAATGACATAACACAACTTTCAGTACCATGTGCTGCGTTAAATGCATTAATACGAATATAACCAGCTGCACATGATTTACGAGCTTCACGTAATTCGAACATTACAGATCCTGGATCTTTAACGTCAAATAATGGTAAACCCCATAATTCCCAGTAACTGTTACGAGGATGTGGATCATCTGTCCACTCAACGTTCATTGCCCAACCTTTGCTGATGCAGTAAGCAACTTGTTTTTGAATTTGTTGATCTGTTAAATCTGGTAAAAACGAGAAACAACCTTGTGTAAGTCTCACTATTCAATACTCCTTTATATTATCTGTTTTGTGTTGGTGTTACTGAGAAATCAGCTGTATCTGTAGATGTGTAGTTGAAGCTGATATCTTTCCATAAATCTAATGCAGTTTGTAAAGGACCACATGTTTTAGCAGCATCACGTAAAATTTGAGGACCAACATTACTGTTGAAGTAATCAGCACCTTCGTTACGAGCTAAAATCATTGACTCTAACGCAACACGGTTAGCTGTAGCACCTGCTTGGATACCATCAGGGTGACCAATTGTACCACCACCAAATTGTAATACTACGTCATCACCTAAGTAATGTACTAATTGGTGCATTTGACCACAGTGAATACCACCAGAAGCAACAGGTAAACATTTACGTAAACTAGCCCATGTCATTTCAAAGAAAATACCGTATGGTAAATTAACATCTAAATTTGTTAATCTTAAAACATCGTAGAAACCTTTAATCATTAAAGGATCACCTTCTAATTTACCAACAACTGTACCAGCGTGGATATGATCTACACCAGCCATACGCATCCATTTACAGATTACACGGAAGTTAATACCATGATTCTTTTGACGAGCGTAAGTAGAGTTACCTGCACGGTGTAAATGTAAAAGCATATCGTTATCACGAGCCCAAAGAGCAGCACTTTGAATTGCTGTGTAACCCATAACTAAATCGATCATTACAACGATAGAACCTACAGCTTTACCGTACTCAGCACGTTTGTATACTTCTTCCATTGTACCAGCAGTGATGTTTAAGTATGAACCTTTAACTTCACCTGTAGCTGCAGCAGCACGGTTAATACCTTCCATACAGTATAAGAAACGTTCTCTCCAACGCATAAATGGTTGAGAGTTAATGTTTTCGTCATCTTTTAAGAAGTCTAAACCACCTTTTAAACCTTCATAAACTACACGACCGTAGTTTTTGCCTGATAAACCTAATTTCGGTTTTACTGTAGCACCTAATAATGGAGCACCGTATTTGTTTAAACGCTCACGTTCTACAATAATACCAGTTGCAGGACCTTGGAATGTTTTTAAGTATGAGTGAGGAATACGCATATCTTCTAAACGTAATGCAGAAACGGCTTTGAAACCGAATACGTTACCAATGATAGACGCTGTTAAATTCGCTAATGAACCTTCTTCAAATAAATCACATTCGTATGCGATAAACGCGAAAAATTGATCAGTTGTATTTGGAACTGGATCTACACGGTAAGCTTTAGCACGGTAACGGTCACAAGCTGTTAATAAATCTGTCCATACAACTGTCCATGTTGCTGTTGAAGACTCACCAGCTACAGCTGCAGCAGCTTCTACTGGATCCACACCTGGTTGTGGTGTAATACGGAATAATGCAAGAACGTCAGTAGTTTTTACTGCGTATGAAGCATCCCAGTAACCCATTTTAGCGTAAGGGATTACACCAGATTCGTAACGGTCACTTTTAATTCGAGTCCGTTCTGATACAGATTGAGACATTGATTTCTCCTTAGAATAAAAAGGCAATATTATATAATAGATATTTAACTAACTTAAAAAATTAGTTCTATCGGTTAAGTTCATTAGAACAACCTTGATGAACATTATAGTCTTCTTCTTTCCTCTTAAAACCATAGATATTATTTAAATTATTAATAACTTTAAGTAATACTTCTTAATTTTGAGGTTAAGTAGAATTTATTAAAAAATTCTTTTATAATATGAATTAAGAATAATTAATAAATTAAACCTTAAATATAATTCATCTATATATAATTAATTTTAAAAATTTTACTAAATTATATGGTTAATAAATCAAACAAATTACTAAATAAGAATATAACAAACTTAGTAAATCAAACTTACCAATATGGGTTTTCAACGACTATTGAAAAAGACATTATAGAGAAAGGATTAAATGAAAAAACAATTCGTTTAATTTCACAAAAAAAGAAAGAGACAGACTTTTTGCTAGAATTTCGTTTAAAAGCTTACAAAAAGTGGACACAAATGTCTGAACCAACATGGGCTCAGCTAAAATTCCCTCAAATTAATTATCAAGATATTATTTATTATTCTGCTCCGAAATCTCAAAAAAAACTAAAAGATTTAACAGAGGTGGATCCAGAATTATTAAAAACATTTGAAAAATTAGGAATTTCGTTAAATGAACAAAAAAGATTAGCCAATGTAGCCATGGATGTTGTGTTTGATAGTATCTCCATTGGAACAACGTTTCAAGAAGAACTAAGTAAATATGGGGTAATTTTTTGTTCTATTTCTGAAGCTGTCAAAGATTATCCTGAATTAGTAGAAAAATATTTAGGTTCTGTTGTTCCTATAGGCGATAATTATTTTGCGGCTTTAAATTCAGCAGTTTTTACGGATGGTTCTTTTTGTTATATTCCTCAAGATACTATTTGTCCATTAGATTTATCGACTTATTTTAGAATTAATGATCAAAAGTCTGGGCAATTTGAAAGAACCTTAATTATTGCAGAAAAAAATAGTCAAGTAAATTATCTAGAAGGTTGTACAGCTCCTCAATATGATACAAATCAACTTCATGCAGCAGTTGTTGAGTTAATTGCTTTAGATCATGCTACTATTAAATATTCAACTGTACAAAATTGGTATTCGGGTGACGCATTCGGTAAAGGGGGTGTCTATAATTTTGTTACGAAGCGTGGGTTATGCGCAGGGGTAAGTTCAAAAATTTCTTGGACTCAAGTTGAAACAGGTTCTTCAATTACTTGGAAATATCCAAGTTGTGTACTGGTTGGAGATGATTCTCAAGGTGAGTTTTATTCAGTTGCCTTAACAAATAATTACCAACAAGCAGATACTGGAACAAAAATGACACATATTGGAAAAAATACACGGAGTCGAATTATTTCAAAAGGTATATCGGCTGGAAAATCTAAAAATAGTTACCGTGGTCTTGTCAATGTAACAAATAAAGCTTTAGGTTCTAGAAATTATTCTCAATGTGATTCTTTATTAATTGGTCATTTGTCTAATGCAAATACTTTTCCATTTATTTCTGTCCAAAATTCAACAACAAAAATTGAACATGAAGCTTCTACATCGAAAATTGGGGAAGAGCAAATTTTTTATTTTTTACAACGAGGTATTTCTATAGAAAAAGCTGTTGAATTAATGATAAGCGGGTTTTGTAAAGATATTTTCACAAAATTACCTTTAGAATTTGCTGCAGAAGCAGATAAATTATTAACTTTAAAATTAGAAGGAAGTGTTGGCTAATGACTATAAATAATCCGCTTTTAGAAATTAAAAATTTACAAGTTTCAATTAATGAAAATGAAATTTTAAAAAGTTTAAATTTAACGGTAAATAAAGGAGAAATCCATGCCATAATGGGCCCAAATGGATCCGGAAAAAGTACTTTTTCGAAAGTTCTCGCAGGTCATCCCGCTTATTCTATTTCAGCTGGAGATATTATATTTAAAGGGTTAAGTATTCTTGATCTTGAGCCTGAAGAAAGATCACATTTGGGTATCTTTTTAGCTTTTCAATACCCAATTGAGATTCCTGGTGTAAGTAATGAAGATTTTTTACGTTTAGCTTACAATTCAAAACAAAAATTTTTTAACAAACCAGAAGTAGATCCTTTAGAATTTTTATCAATAATAAGTGAAAAACTGAAATTCGTTAATATGTCACCCTTATTTTTAAGTCGAAACGTTAACGAAGGTTTTTCTGGAGGGGAAAAAAAACGAAATGAGATTTTACAGATGATTTTATTAGATTCTGAACTAACAATTTTAGATGAAATGGACTCAGGTTTAGATATTGATGCTTTAAAAGTCATTTCAAATGGTATAAATAAATTTATGAATCCAGATAAATCAATTATTTTAATTACTCATTATCAAAGATTATTAGATTACATAACTCCAACTTATGTTCATGTAATGCAAAACGGTAAAATTATAAAAACTGGTTCTGCGGATTTAGCGAAAGAGTTAGAAAACAGGGGCTATGAATGGTTATTACCGTAACAAGTTATTTTATATAGAGATTTTTTATAAAAAAGTTCAGGTAAACTTAACCTCCGGTTATAATATTAGTTGTTCCTGGATATTTTTTAATATTGGGTAATTTACTAAGTTAGTTAAATTTTATGTACCCAGAAATTTTTTATTCAAATACGTTTACGTTATTAGCGGAGGCAGAAGTTGGAAAACATTTTTACTGGAATATTGCTGGGTTTTTAGTACATGGACAAGTTTTACTTGTTATCTGGTTTGTAATTCTGATTTTATTCGTATTATCAGTATTAGGTACATCAAATGCTGATCGTATTCCACATGGTTTTCAAAATTTTATGGAATCGGTTGTTGATTTTGTAACTGATATTGCCAGAGACCAATTAGGGGAAAGTTTTTATAAAGAATGGATACCGTTCATTGGAACTTTATTCTTATTTATTTTTGGTTGTAACTGGGCTGGTGCCGTTATACCGTGGAAATTAATTGAATTACCTGAAGGAGAACTTGCAGCTCCAACAAATGATATTAACACAACGGTTGCGCTAGCACTATTAACTTCATTTTCTTACTTCTACGCAGGTTTTAGTAAAAAAGGCTTAGGCTATTTCAAACGTTATGTATCTCCAATTCCACTTCTTCTACCTATTAACATTTTAGAAGATTTTACGAAACCTTTATCCTTAAGTTTCCGATTATTTGGAAATGTTCTAGCTGATGAATTAACAGTTACGGTATTAACGTCGCTAGTTCCATTAGTTATCCCATTGCCGATTATGCTACTAGGGATTTTTGCTGGTTCAGTACAAGCATTAATTTTTTCAACATTAGCAGCTGCTTATATAGCAGAAGCTCTTGAATAAGATTGTTTAAAGTTATTGCAATTAGATTTTTTAAAAATTATATACATATATACTTAAAACTTAAAATTTATTATGGATTCTATCATTTCTGCTGCTTCTGTTATTGCTGCTGGTTTAGCTATTGGTTTAGCTGCAATCGGTCCTGGTATTGGTCAAGGTAATGCAGCTGGTCAAGCTGTGGAAGGTATTGCGCGTCAACCTGAAGCAGAAAACAAAATTCGTGGTACACTATTATTAAGTTTAGCTTTCATGGAAGCCTTAACTATTTACGGTCTAGTTGTTGCATTAGCATTATTATTCGCTAACCCGTTTAACGTTTAATAACTAGAATTAGAAACGATAAAAGTAGAAGCCAAAATCTTTGATTAACTTCTACTTTTAAGTACTAGTTAGAACATTATTTTAATCTTTAGAGTTTTAACATAATACGTAAAACCATTCGAATTTCATTAATAAGATTAATGATTTTTTTTATTAAAAACTTTTAATTCTATCGTATAACATATACATTTTATATGATTAATCTTTCAATACTAATTTCAAATTCAGAAGTTAGTGGTCCTGGTGGACTATTTGATATTAATGCGACTTTACCATTAGTTCTAATTCAATTTGTACTGCTAGTAATTGTATTAAATATAATTTTATATACTCCGTTACTAACAGTTATTGAAGAACGTAAAGAATATATTCTAACAAATCTTGGTAAAGCGTCAGAAATATTAGCAGAAGCCAATAAACTAACGAAGCAGTATGAACAGGAATTAGCTACCGTCCGTAAAGAAGCTCAATTAGAAATTACAAATTCACAAAAAATTCATAAAGAAATCTTAGATGTTGAATTAAAGATTTCTCAAAAATATATTGATAGTTTATTAGATACTATTCAAAAAGATCTTCAAAATAAAAAATATATAGCACTTAATAGTTTAGACGAGATTGTTCAATCTTTATGTGCAGATATAGAAACTAGATTATCAATTTAATTTTTGTGGTGTATGTAATTTTCCTTTTTAAAAGTGAACAGTTTATATAAAAACTCGAAATCATGGAAAATTTTAATCAAATTTTTACATTACTTGCCCACGAAGAAGGGATTGGTCTAAATTTAGACATTTTAGAGACAGGATTACTTAATATTTTGGCATTAGTTGCCATCTTAATTTACACTGGTCGAGATTTTTTAGGCTCTGTATTAGAAGAGCGAAAATCAACCATTGTAAAAAGTGTTCAAGATGCCGAAGATCGTTTAAGTGAAGCGCAAAAACGTTTAAGTGAAGCGCAAAAGCAATTGAATCAAGTAAATCTTGTTATTAGCGAAATTAAAACTGAAACAATTTCGACTAAAAAATTATTGCTTGCATCAGAAGCAGTTGAAGCTAAAAAAGATTTAAAAATTCGCTTTGATAGAGCATTAGCAACTTTCCAATCAAAAGAGCGCCAACTATTTTTAGATATCAAACAACAAATTATATCAATTGTATTAAAGAAAACTTTAATTCGGGCACAAGAAGCATTTGGGCCGAAAGAACGTGCAACTGCATTGATAAATGATACTATTAATAAATTAGAAGGAGATTTATTATGAGTAAAAATAAAAATCCGTTAGCATTAAGGATTGCAGCTCCCTACGCGCGTGCTTTATTTGATTTTTCTGTTGAAAAAAATATAATGCATCAAATTACTGCAGATTTTCAAAACTTAGAAGTTTTTTTGGATGAGTCTAGTGAGCTTCTTGATTATTTAAGTAATCCAATTGTTACTACTGCTGCTAAAACTGAAGTTTTAACAAAAATATTAAAGCCACAGATTAACGCTGAAACTTTTAAATTTTTAATGATTTTAGTAGAGCGAGGTCGAATTAATGTTTTAAAATCAGTAATAGCTAATTATTTAGAGCTAGTTTATGAAACCGCTTCTATTAAAACAATTGAAGTCGCTACGGCATATCCTTTTGCGAACTTACAAAAAAATACGTTAATTCAAAAATTAAAAGAATTAACTAACGCAAGAGAAATTCGATTAGTAATTACAGTTGATTCTAGTTTAATTGGTGGGTTTTTAATTAAAACAGACTCAAAAGTTATTGATTTCACTATTAAAAATCAATTACAAAAATTAGCAAAACATTTAGATACTGTTTTAGAAATTTAATTTATAAACAAATCTTTTATTAACTTTTTATTTTAAAATAATACAATGATAAATATTCGTCCAGACGAAATTAGTAGTATTATCCGTGAACAGATTGAAAAATACGATCAAGATGTTAAAGTAGATAATATTGGTACTGTATTACAAGTTGGTGATGGTATTGCTCGAGTATATGGTCTTGATCAAGTAATGAGTGGTGAACTTTTAGAATTTTCAGATAAAACAATTGGTATTGCTTTAAACTTAGAAAATGACAACGTTGGTGTTGTACTTATGGGTACAGGACGTCAAATTTTAGAAGGTAGTACAGTAAAAGCAACTGGGAAAATTGCTCAAATTCCTGTAGGTGATAAGTTTTTAGGTCGTGTTGTTAATCCATTAGGTGCACCTATTGACGGTAAAGGTGAAATTGAAACTACAGAAAGTCGTTTAGTTGAATCAATGGCTCCTGGTATTATTAGTCGTAAATCAGTATGTGAACCATTACAAACTGGTATTACGTCAATTGATTCTATGATTCCAATTGGTCGTGGTCAGCGCGAATTAATTATTGGTGATCGTCAAACAGGTAAAACTTCAATTGCAGTAGATACAATTATTAATCAAAAAACTGAAGATGTTGTCTGCGTTTACGTAGGTATTGGCCAAAAAGCTTCAACAGTGGCACAAGTTGTAAATGTTCTTGAAGAAAAAAATGCAATGTCATACACAATTGTTGTTTCAGCAAGCGCAAATGATCCTGCTACACTACAATATATTGCTCCATATGGTGGTGCTGCATTAGCTGAATACTTCATGTATAGAGGTAAAGCTACATTAGTAATTTATGACGATTTAACGAAACAAGCCATGGCTTACCGTCAAATGTCATTATTATTACGTCGTCCACCAGGACGAGAAGCTTATCCTGGGGATGTATTCTACTTACACTCACGTTTATTAGAACGTGCTGCAAAACTTAGTGATGCACTAGGTGGTGGTAGTATGACTGCTCTTCCAATTATTGAAACACAAGCTAGTGATGTATCTGCTTATATCCCTACAAATGTAATTTCAATTACAGATGGACAAATCTTCTTATCGAATGATTTATTCAACTCGGGTATTCGTCCAGCAATTAATGTTGGTATTTCTGTATCACGAGTAGGGTCAGCTGCTCAAACTAAAGCAATGAAAAAAGTTGCTGGAAAATTAAAGTTAGAATTAGCTCAGTTTAATGAGTTAGAAGCATTTTCACAATTTGCTTCGGACTTAGACGAAGCTACACAAAAACAATTAGCACGCGGTACAAGATTACGCGAGTTATTGAAGCAACCACAAAATTCTCCTTTATCTGTAGCTGAACAAGTTGCATTAATTTTTACAGGAATTAATGGTTATTTAGATGATTTAGCAGTTTCAGATGTTAAAAATTACTGTATTAGTTTAATAAAATACTTAAACTCATCAAAACAGTCATATCTTGAAATTGTTAGATCTACGAATCAATTTACAGAAGAAGCAGAAAGTCAATTAAAAGAAGCAATTGCAGAATCAAAAAAAGCATTTGCAAGAACTAAGTAGTCTTTAATCTTTAATCTTGTTACTAGATATTTTAGTAACAAGATTATAATTTTTTCTAGTAAACTTTTATTCAGATAGTTTAAAACTTCGTACTTTTTTCTCATTTTTAGGCTCCATAGGATCTAAGAATTTTAAAGATTAAAAATTTGATCAAAATACTAAATTTTGAATTTTTAGTAAATAAATATAAGCAAATGAACTGAAAGACTATTGATTATATTTATTTACTAAAAGAATTTCTCGTAGATTTAAGAAAACTTATTTTTTTGAGGGTAAAAGAGTGTATTCACGGACAATTTTTCGGAACTCTGTTCCATCAATTGTTTCAGCATCTAATAACTTTTCAACAACAAAATCTATAATTACACGATTGTCTAAAATAATTTCCGTCGCAACTTGTTCACAATGGTTTATTATTTTACAAACTTCAGCATCAATTCTATCCGCAACAGCTTCATTTGATTCACCACCTAAAAACATTTGGTCATTATTATCATCTTCAAGTGCAATTGGACCTATGTTTGACATTCCGTAACGAGTAACCATTTGGCGAGCAATATTAGTAACTTGTTGTAAATCATTACTAGCTCCTGTTGTGATTTCCGGTTCACCAAATACAACTTTCTCTGCGACACGGCCACCTAAAGTCGTAATAATACGGGCTAATAATTGTGAGCGAGAAACTAACATTTGATCTTCTTCTGGGGCAAACCAAGTAAGACCTTTAGCACCACCACGAGGAATTAAAGTTATTTTTTCAACCGCATCATGATTATCTAAAGCTGAGCCCACAATTGCATGACCAACTTCATGATAAGCAATCAATTTTTTATTTTTACTGTCTTCCATCGTACTTCCAGCAATACCACCAATAATTCTATCCGCCGCTTCATTTACTTCGTTTTTTGTAATAATTGCTTTCTTGTAACGAGTGGCTAAAATTGCTGCTTCATTTAATAAGTTAGCTAAATCTGCTCCTGAAAACCCTGGTGTTCGATTTGCTATTTGAACTAATGATACGTCTTCAGATAATGGTTTATTCTTGGCGTGCACTTTTAATATGCCAATTCTTCCTAATCGATCAGGTAATCCTACAGTAATTTGACGATCAAATCGACCAGGACGTAATAACGCCGCATCTAGAATATCAACTCGATTTGTAGCACCTACAACGATTACACCTTTATTTTCTTTAAAACCATCCATTTCAGTTAATAATTGGTTTAAAGTTTGTTCCCGTTCATCATTTCCGCCCCCAATTCCAGCACCTCGCTCTCGACCAACAGCATCAATCTCATCAATAAAAACTATACAAGGAGTATTTTCTGATGCTTTTTTAAATAAATCACGAATTCTAGCTGCTCCAATACCAATAAACATTTCGACAAATTCTGAACCAGCAACACTATAAAATGGAACATTTGCTTCACTTGCAATTGCTTTTGCTAACAAAGTTTTTCCAGTTCCAGGAGGGCCTACCAATAAAACACCTTTTGGAATTTTTGCTCCAACAAGTGTGTATCTTTCGGGCTCTTTTAAGAATGAAACAATTTCTTCAAATTCCGCTTTCGCTTCATCAATACCTGCAATATCATTAAATCCAATTCCTGTATCTGGTTTTTGATCAAATCTTGCAGGAGATTTTCCTAAATTCATTGGAGATGAACCAGCATTACCGCCTAAATTATCAGAGTTTTGGAAAAAGAAAATTAAACTACCAATAAAAATTAATGGTAAAAGTAAATTACTTGCAATTGTAATTAAAATGCTTTTTTGTGGGGCTGGATGAGCATCAAAATTAATATCGTATTCCTTCAATTTTTGAATCAGTTGAGAGGCACCCACTGGAATTTCTACACGAATAGATTGTGGTCTATTTCCTAATTCCGGGCTCGATGCTTGAACAATAGCATTTCTACTATTATCGTACAAGTCAACCTGTTTGACCCATCCCATTTCTAAATATTCTAAAAAGCGACCATACGTCATTCTAGAACTACTTACATTTCCATTTGCTTCTGGTTTTGATTGATTTTGACTAAAAAGATTCCCATCAAAAGCTCTAATCCCGATAAAAATACAGGCGAAAAGAAATAATCCAATAAGAATCTTCTGTATTGTATTACGATCCATTTTATTTTTTAATTACTTATTTCTAATAAATTTATTACTACATTAAGAATAACATACCTTGAATTATTAAACCAACTCTTTTTAAAACTTTAGTATGTAAAAATCTCTGAATTCATCTATAATGATAATTAATTTAATAAATTATTTTTATTTAACTATGGTACAACGTGGTTCAACAGTTCGTATTTTAAGAAAAGAATCTTATTGGTTTAATAGCACTGGTACAGTGGCAACAGTTGATCAAAGCGGTATTCGTTATCCAGTCGTGGTAAGATTTGATAAAGTAAATTACAGTGGAACAAATACAAACAATTTTGCTATTGATGAATTAGTTGTGGTACAAACAAACTAAGGAATTAAAAAAACAAAAATTATTTAACTATTTATAACGATTTATTTTTTAAAATTATTAATAGTTAAGTAATTCCATTAGAATTGAGATTGAATAAAATTATTTTTTCTTTAAAATCGACGCAGGAGTATTAACATATATTTTGCAATCACAAACATATTTGGGATTTTTAAATAAAATTTAGAGTAAAAAACTATAACCGACTGGACTTAATTTTCAGCTTTATTTATTATTGACAAAGATTCTAGAATTCACTACTATACGGTTACTAACTTATTCTACAGGTGAAGCGTGAATGTAGTGCTCTGATTTTTATAATTTCGTCAAGATTTAAAATAAATTTAAGTACAAACCGTTTCGTTCATTAAAAAGATAAAAGCTCAATTTTATCTTTTTACCCTTAAAGATTAAAAGTTTATTTTAAAACATTATATTCTCCTAAAAAGAATTTAAAACTTATGCCAAAATTAAAAACTAGAAAAGCAGCGGCAAAAAGATACAAGATTACAGGAAATGATAATTTTCTGCGTCGCCATGCTTTCAAAGGTCATCTTTTAATGAAAAAATCGAATCGTCAAAAAAGAAAATTATCTCAGGTAGTATGTGTTAATGTTAAAGATACACACGCTATTAAATTAATGTTACCTTATTAAATTAATATAAATATAATTAATACAAAGAAAAAATGGTCAGAGTTAAACGTGGTAATGTAGCAAGGAAACGTCGTAAAAAAATTTTAGCGCTAGCAAGTGGATATCGTGGTGCACACTCAGTTTTATTTAGAGTTGCGAACCAACAAGTTATGAAAGCATTACGTTATTCATATGTAGGTAGAAAACAAAAAAAAAGAATTTTTAGAAGAATTTGGATTAGCCGTATAAATTCTGCTTCAAGGTTAAACGGAATAAGCTACAGTCAATTAATTCATAAACTTAAAAAATCAAATATTAATATAAATCGTAAAATTTTATCTCAAATTGCTGTTTTAGATGCTTCAACTTTTAAATATTTAATCAATCCTTAATAGTAGTATTCATTTTCTAATTTAGATTGTCCTTTTAATATAAGTACCATACGTTTAATCTAAGTCATAAGTATAATCTAAATTAGAAAACTAGATAAATTTTTTATACAATGAGTCCTAATAATGATTTAAAAAAATTAATTGATAATTTACCCTTTTTTCTTCAAGATCATTTAAATCAACACCCAAATAAGGATAAACTTATTGAAATTGTTATAGATTTAGGAAGACGCCCTGAGGCTCGTTTTATAAGTGGTCCTGAATATTTGTCCCAAAAAATTATTTCATGGCAAGATATTGATTATATGACAAAGCGTGTAAGCAAATTTAGCAATGAAAATCGAGCAGGTATTGAACGAACTCTTCATAGAATAAGTTGCATTCGAAATCGACAATTTTTAATCAATGGATTAACATGTCGTGTTGGAAGAGCATTATTTGGAACAATTTCAGTTGTTCGAGATTTACTAGAATCTAAAAAATCAATTCTAATTTTAGGAAAACCGGGAGTTGGTAAAACAACAGTTATTCGAGAAATAGCCCGAGTTTTAGCCGATGAAATGGAAAAACGCGTAATTATCATTGATACGTCTAATGAAATTGCTGGTGATAGTGATATTCCTCACTCAGGAATTGGAAGAGCAAGACGAATGCAAGTAGCTAAAACTGAACTTCAACATCAAGTAATGTTAGAAGCAGTAGAAAATCACATGCCTCAAGTAATTATTATTGATGAAATTGGGACTGAACTTGAGGTTTTAGCCGCACGAACAATAGCGGAAAAAGGTGTTCAACTTGTGGGTACTACTCATGGGAATTGTTTAGAGAATTTAATTAAAAACCCACCATTAGCTGATTTGATAGGTGGTATTCAATATGTTACACTAAGCGATGATGAAGCCAAACGAAGAGGAACACAAAAAAGTATTCTAGAACGTAAAGCCTACCCCGCTTTTGAAATTATCATTGAGATTAATCAACAGAATTTATGGACAATTCATGAAGATGTAAAAAATTCAGTTGATTTATTTTTACGTGGCAATTTTACAATTGGTCAAATTAGACAATTTTCTTCAGCTGAAAAAATTAAAATTAAATCTAAAAAATTTCATAACTACCAAAGTTCTTTATTAAAAACTCGGACTAGTTTAAACGACTCTTTTTTATCAGCAAATAATAATTGGATCTCAGTTAATAAAGTCAAAGATAAAAAATCATTAAAATTAAAATCACGTAAATTAGTAATTTATCCATACTCAGTATCAAGTAATCTATTAAAAGAAGTACTACTAAAAATGGGTTTTAAATTCATTTTAACAAATGAAATTAGAAAAGCAAGTTTAATTATTGGTTTAAAAAAACATTTAAGACAAAATTTTAAACTAACAAGCTTAGCAAAACAAAAAAATATTCCAATTTATTCTTTAAACCAAATAAGTTTTTATCAGATTAGTAAACTTATTCAATTTCTTTGTTCTTAAAATTTGGTAAAAATAAATAATTATTAAATTTTCTGGCAAAGTATTTTTGTTTGACTTTTTAAAATACCAGATATGGACATTTAGATTTATTTTTTATGTTTTGAGAGCTTGTTTTGAAAGTAAGGAAAGTCTTGCAGGTTCTTATTAAATCTAGCTGTTATTATTCACTATAATTATTCACTATAATTTGTTAAATAAGTTTTACTTTTTTACTTTCAAAATTCAAAACAAATTTTAAATAAACTTAATTGAGACTAGATTTCTCCACTTTCTATTTCATTTTTAAGAAAGTATAAATAAATCTTGTTTTATTGAGAAAAATTTAGTAAAATAAAAGTCAGAGGCGATTGATGAATTGACTTTTTAATTCGGGATATAGCTCAGCTTGGTAGAGCACCTGCTTTGGGAGCAGGGTGTCGTAGGTTCAAATCCTACTATCCCGATTCTCGCAATTTTGTCTGAATTCTTTTTAAAAAATTCAAATCAGTGAATTTATCAAAGAACTCTTGATAGAATTTAATTTATTTTTTATACTATGTAGTTGTAACTATGAATTGTTGACTGAGTTTTTGTTCTTATTCCATTGTGCATTATTAATATTAACTTGATATTAGCTCAAATTACTAATGAGTTTAGATGAAAAATTTATTCCAGTTCGAAATGCTTTTTATGAAATTGTAGGGACTTTTTTCAAAAAAACTGCTGGATTATTTGGGTATCCCAATAATCCTGGAATGCCTACTATTTATGATCTTCCCAGTGATTTATACTCTAGAGCACGATTTATTGATAACCTTCCGCAGCATAAAACATTCTGGCCTCCACCTCAAAGACCAGAAACATGGTTTGAAATGATATTCGGTCCAGCACCTAAAGTGGAAGCAGTTCCTAGATATATTTATGAAAGGAAAGAAGAAGGATTTTATAATTTTTATATTGAAAATTATAAAAATATTTATTTTTTACCTGATTGGCTTTCAGAATTTATTCAGGTAAGGCTTAACATTTGTTTGGATATAACAATTTTGGAAACGATGCGAGAAGTTTTATTTGTAGGTCTTATGGTTTATTCTCAAATTGTAATACTTCGAATTGCTTTATCTTGGTTTATCTATATTAATCCATATACTTTTCCTTGGTGTTATATAGCTGCTGCAGTTGATTGGACTGAGGATGTATTACAAGGTATTGTTCCAGCAATACTAGGAGTTAATATTACTGGAAGCGTATTCTTAGGAATCCTAGGTGTGTTAGCAGATAGCTTAAATCACTTGGTCTTTACAATGCCATTTTTACCAAGTGAAGGAGAAGAAACTAAATTATTGATAAATCAACAAATGAAGGATGTTATAGTTTTTCATTATTTACCCATTTTATGGTATCGTTATCCGATTCCGAATGATATCAGAGAATTTTGGTATAAGGAAAGACCAGATATTTTAGAATATATGCAAAAAGCTTATAAAGAGTTCGATATTCAATTTTTACCAGATCGTGTTGTTAAAGAATTGAATCAACAACTTTTAACAATAAATTTTTCTGCAGCGGATGATTCTTTGATCATAAAATCTAATGATTTAAATCATTCTATTACTACTGAAGTATTGGCGAAAGCGAGTTTAATTCAAACAAATACAATTTTAAC